GGGGTGTTTTAAAGGCCTGGATTATGGACCATTTCATTATCGTGTATTATGCGGGCATCGTATATGATGAAGATTGATCCTTCGGCTCCCAGAAGCCAGCCACTCACTCCATTCAATATTTCAGAGGTCAATTTTCCGCGTGCGCAGGGGATTTGCCTCCGCCGCCGGCCACCCATTATTGAAGAATTTCGAAGTCAAAGCCCCCCTGCTGAGGGAGCTCCCGTCATAGGTCCGAATCATTCGTGATAGGTTTTGTCATTTCGTTTTGTCCCTCGTCGTGCAGTACGAGGTTTACCCGGCCGGTTGTGTTCCCCGCCAACATCTGTTCACTCATTTCTTTCTTTATTCAGGGGGTGGTGGCGGGGCGGCTTGCGGACGACTAACGTCGTCCAACCAAGAAGCAGATAGTTCACAGTGCTCATATTGCTCTCACCTAAAGGGAGAAATACACGGCCAACCCTCCAAATAGACTCCGTTTTCATCACGGAAATGGATTTGTCGTTAAAACCGAATCATGCCTTCCCCTCTCTACGTTCGGGAAAGGTATAACCACGATTCATAAATTCTTCTCCGAAAGAATGGTACCTATTATTAACCAAGTAAGGGGGGCACCCGGACGAAAATGTCAAATTAACAACTTCGTCGGTTACTCCGGAGACCCGACTCGGTTTTTACGATTAGCAACGGAAAGAAACACCGCATTCGAACCATCTTCTGGTGGATCTCGTTAATCGTAGGTTTTTTTCGTCTGCCGCACTACTTTCTGGTTCGTCATTATATATCATGTGTTGCCCTCACCGGATGCTGGGCCGGAACCGCAGCAGTCGACCCGCAGCAATTAGTCCCCAGAACGAGCGAGCCGCCCTTCCCCTCGCTACGCTCGGGAAAGGTATAACCTTAGAGGAATGGGTGGTCTTATGCATACCACGGTGGGGTCTTTGATTGGGGTGAAGTCGTAACGAGGTAGCCGTAGGGTAACCTGCGGCTGGATCGAATCCATTACTTGAAACAGCTGCGGTGGATTTTGCCTCCTACAGTTGGTTGGCTGGACGACCCTTCATTTTATGGGTCAAATACACTCGAATCGGGACCGGCACACTGATTGCAGCAGTTGTCGTTCCGTGGTGCCCTATCCTTTCTGAAGTAAGGGGGGGGAGGGCCGGCCCCTTTCTTTTCTTTATTGAATAGCGCGCAATATTGGGCGGACCGGATAACGTAGATGTAAACAACGTAGACATCGGAGAAGTTGGGAATGCAAATATGAATATGATTAATAACCCCCCCAACCCCTTCAATATTAATAGAAGGGGGCGGCGCCGCGGAGCGGGGTCTTTCCCTAAGGGGGGGACTTGCAACACGAGGGTCTTTAGACACTCGACCGAAGGGAGAGGGAAGAGAACGTGTTCGCGAAGAATAGGGAGGATCCCCGAACCTCCTACTACTAATTCTTGGGGAAGGGGCCGCCAACCTCTTATTTCCGTTCCCCTCTCTGCCTTTCCATAGAGTTAGGAGAGGGAAGTACGTCTCCCTATCTGCCCTTTCTTCTCCAAGGGCCAAGAGAGAGGTGCAACCTGATTCTCGGAATAAGAAGTCAGAATCCTCCAGTCGATCCGGAATTGGGGAGAGAAATGTTGAGAGGAGGGATTAATCGATATCAGTTGTTATCGTGGAATTCCAGAGCTGGCCAAGTCAACGAGCTCATACTAATGCTAAGACTTGTCGCAAAAAAAAGAATGATTCGCGACGTATTACCCAGCATAGCGAAAAGGATGGGCGGCGGGGTGGAACGATAAAAGCGCCGTGGCGACCCACCATCAGGATCATGCCGTATCACTACGTAATGGCACAATTCAGAACCAGAAAGAACCACCACCAAAAGGAACGACCGCCGAGATACGCATAGTGATGAAATCTTTTGGGAATCAATTATTGGGAAACAATTTAGGGGGGCTTCCGCGTTACACACGCAAGATTGGATTGCCCGAAGAACGAGTCTTATATACAGTGTTACGATCACCTCATATTGATAAAAAGTCTAGGGAACAATTCGAGATGGAGATACACAAACAATTGCTGGTCATAGAAACGGAAACGCATGAATTGCGCAAAAAGTTCTTTTGGTTAAAACGCCAGCGTCTATTTGGAGCTCGATACGAAATCATCTTTCATTACAAAACCCGTTCGGATAGGGGCAGATTGCTTCGAAGTCAGGTCCTTGCTAGACCCTTTCCTGAACCAGAACCGGGGGGGCACCCCCATTAGGGTCAAGAAGGGGGGCCGCTATGGGCCAGGGGGAGACCTGAGTGCCCGGGGGTTTGGGGCTTTTTCAACAAATCACTCCCTTCCCCTCGCTACGCTCGGGAAAGGTATAACATCGGATTCAGGAGAAAAATGCTGGCTGTTAGCTCCCTTGGAGGAATCAGTCGGGAAAGTGAGGGTGATTCTTCCCGGAGTTTCTCTCCCCCTTTCAGAACCACCCTCACCCCCACTTCGGGGGCACCCTTCAATTGGAAAGAGAGACTTCGAGGAGAAACCTTTTTCTCTAATAAGCCCCGCTCCGCTTCGGGGCCCCTCTCTTATAAGGGATGAAACGAAATAATCAGAATTTTACGACAAATTTGGTTCGATGGCTGTTCTCTACTAACCACAAGGATATAGGGACTCTATATTTAATCTTCGGTGCCATTGCTGGAGTGATGGGCACATGCTTCTCAGTACTAATTCGTATGGAATTAGCACAACCCGGCGATCAAATTCTTGGTGGGAATCATCAACTTTATAATGTGTTGATAACGGCTCACGCTTTTCTAATGATCTTTTTTATGGTTATGCCGGCGGTGATAGGTGGATTTGGCAATTGGTTCGTTCCGATTCTTATAGGTGCACCTGACATGGCATTTCCACGATTGAATAATATTTCATTCTGGTTGTTGCCACCTTCGCTGTTGCTCCTATTAAGCTCAGCCTTGGTAGAAGCGGGTAGCGGCACTGGGTGGACGGTCTATCCGCCCCTAAGTGGTATTACCAGTCATTCTGGAGGAGCTGTTGATTTAGCAATTTTTAGTCTTCACTTATCAGGTGTCTCATCCATTTTAGGTTCTATCAATTTTATAACTACTATCTTCAACATGCGCGGACCTGGAATGACTATGCATAGATTACCCCTATTTGTGTGGTCCGTTCTAGTGACAGCATTCCTACTCTTACTATCACTTCCGGTACTGGCAGGGGCAATTACCATGTTATTAACCGATCGAAGCTTTAATACAACCTTTTTTGATCCTGCTGGAGGGGGAGACCCGATATTATACCAGCATCTCTTTTGGTTCTTCGGTCATCCAGAGGTGTATATTCTCATTCTGCCCGGATTCGGTATCATTAGTCATATCGTATCTACTTTTTCGGGAAAACCGGTATTCGGGTATCTAGGCATGGTTTATGCCATGATCAGTATTGGTGTTCTTGGATTTCTTGTTTGGGCTCATCATATGTTTACTGTGGGCTTAGACGTTGATACGCGTGCTTACTTTACCGCAGCTACCATGATCATAGCTGTCCCCACTGGAATCAAAATCTTTAGTTGGATCGCTACCATGTGGGGAGGTTCGATACGATACAAAACACCCATGTTATTTGCTGTAGGGTTTATCTTTTTGTTCACCATAGGGGGACTCACCGGAATAGTCCTGGCAAATTCTGGGCTAGACATTGCTCTGCATGATACTTATTATGTGGTTGCACATTTCCATTATGTACTTTCTATGGGAGCCGTTTTTGCTTTATTTGCAGGATTTTACTTTTGGGTGGGTAAAATCTCTGGTCGAACATACCCTGAAACTTTAGGTCAAATCCATTTTTGGATCACTTTTTTCGGGGTTAATTTGACCTTCTTTCCCATGCATTTCTTGGGGCTTTCGGGTATGCCACGTCGCATTCCAGATTATCCAGATGCTTACGCTGGATGGAATGCCCTTAGCAGTTTCGGCTCTTATATATCCGTAGTTGGGATTTGTTGTTTCTTTGTGGTCGCAACAATCACTTTAAGCAACAAGAGATGTGCTCCAAGTCCTTGGGCTGTTGAACATAATCCAACCACACTGGAATGGATGGTACAAAGTCCTCCAGCTTTTCATACTTTCGAGGAACTTCCAGCTATCAAGGAGACCTTGTGAGAAGCCATGTAAAGCAAAGGAAGAAACGGTCGCCGGCTGCTACTAAGAACCTAACAGAACTTTTCCAAATGCGGGTTATTCTCGTTATTATCACTATCATCATGATCATTGTGTGGGTCGGGGTCTGGATCTTTTTCTTCCAATGGCCGGCCCAGATCTGTTTCCAGCCATTCCAAGATACCAATACTGTCGGGCGGGCAACAAGCCTCTGAAGAGCTGCCGAAATGCAGCGAAACAGTATTTCATGTAAACCCTTTTCCGAGTGTAGCGAAGAGAGGTAAAGGTGAAACCTTCACCGTAAATGGAGAACAAAGGGGGGGGGCGGGTGAAGTGACTTGCTCCGCCTCGTTCCCGTGATCAAAACCTATTTATTCAAAGGGGCTTTCGCTCCTCATCTTGAAAGCGCGGCGCATCTAGGTGCTTTCGCTGGCTTTCCCTCGTTTCAATTCTTGCAGCTATACATACATAGAATGCCTTAACCCTTCGGGGAAAGCAGGGTCAGTCGAAGCCCAAGCTCCTCCTCCGTCTCAAACCTTCCCTTATTCTGATTCTGTTGATTGAATCCTTTTGTGAGACGCACTTAATGGATCAATTTTTCCATGTACCTTCTTTTCCAATAATTTGCACATTCTTTCTGGAATTGCACGAATTGTAGGAATTCCCCTCAGTAATGATACTAGAGAGAGGACTATTTGGCGAAAGATGGGAACTGGAACGAAAAAGCCGGGCAAGCGGCCCGCCTTATTGTTATTGTGGCGCGGCAGGGGGCGGCTTCGCATCATCTCCAGGAGGGGCTGGTTGATTACTGCCTCAAATGAGGTTATTCGGGCTATAGCTATTGTATGTAGCTATAGCCATTCGTTCAGGAGCAATTCGTCGCATATCCTGTGGGCCAAGGCCAATAAAAGCCCTTCGTTTGGGAGCAATTCGTGTATTCAATAAGCCATCTCCTAAGACTGGGAGACACGCGATAGCAGCCGCCCTTGCTATTTCATGGTCAGGTCATGATGCTGCAAGAATCTCTACGGTCGGTCCCCGGCTAACGCTCCCATCGTTCCTTGGATGCGGAGGCACACGTATCGCTGTTTTGTCTATGCGAATAGAGACCTTAGCTCCTGTCCTGCCCTTCCGTCCGGTAATCCCCGGTGTTGGTGCGACTGTTGCCGTCTCGTCCTCGAGCGTGTGTGGTTCCCTTATTTCTCTCTTTATTGAATCGCCCGCGAGCTCGCTACCTTTTCCTTCTTGGTGGTCTTTTCCGCCCGGTTGATCGGTCATTTCATGACCTTGCTAACTCGGTCATGTTCATGACCTTGATCGCATCGTTAACACGGAGCAGGGGGGTATGGGTTTCGGGAGTGAGATCGGTGCGCATCTTCCCGCACCAATCGAAGGATAGTGGGTGAGCTGGCGTACTGTCGAAGTAGTAGTAGTTACCCGCACCAATCGAAGGATAGTGGGTGAGCTGGCGTACTGTCGAAGTAGTAGTAGTTAGTAGTGGCTGACAAGCGAGATCGATGCGGGGGTTTCTTATTGAAATATAGGGGCGGTTGGGGGTGTGTCATTTATCACATAGATAAGGCTGTGCCTCTTTCGATGCAATATTGCATATATAATCAAATCGCTTTGCGTTTCGTCCTTGGAAGTGGGGCAGCAAAGCTCGGCTGGCGCAGCTGTTTATATCTTCATTTCCTACGTGTATAAGGAAATCCCTCTATTTCCCACTCGGAGCGAAAAGACCAACGACGATCTCGGAGGAGAAGGAGGAGCAGGAGGGGTAAGTATCCCCCCGAAATCGAAAGATTATGAAATACACAACGAGAAAAAGTTGCCTACAGGGAAAAGCACTTAGACAATTCACTTTTAGTACAGAGAAGTCCGCTGGGAGAAACCCATCGGGGCGTACTACGGTTTTTCACCGAGGGGGTGGATCGAAGCGGTTGCAGCGAAGAATTGATTCGAAACGAAGCACTTCGCCTATGGGCATTGTAGAAAGGATCGAATGTGACCCAAATCGCCCCTCTCGGATTGCTTTAGTACGATGGATCGAAGGGGTGCTGCTACGCCGCCAGAGGAGGACTTGCTGCAACACGAGAGAAGAGTTCGCTCCGCCGCGTGAGATCCTCGAACCTACTACGGCCACCATCGGCGGCCTATTTTCGTTCTCCTCCCTGCCCGGGAGAGTGGATGAGATGAAGGACGTTTTCTTACCTGCCCTCTCCTCTCCAGGGGCCAGGAGGGAGGCTGCAACTTCCCCTTCCTCCGGTAGCTCTTTGGGTTTACCAAGGATAGCGGTAGCTGGGGCGAAGCCCGCTTCATCCGCTCCGCGAATGAGAGAAGAACTCAGGGGAATAAAGACGTTCTCCCTCTGCGAGGTCCGAAGGTGGGGAACGCATAGCGTTCTCCGGGCGCATAGGATCAAACGTAGAGCAGCGCTTTCTCGGCAGAGTTATTGGCGGCAAGAAACTTTAAGGCTTGTTGAAGCTGCTGAGCATAACGAATCAAGGCCGAAGGCGGATCAAGGGCCGAAGGATGGAGCGTGCAAAGTCGATCGTGCACCTGTCGTGTGACCCGTTGGTCTTAAGCAATGTCTTTTGCGAAGCGACCCGCAGCTCTCCCTTATGGGGGCCCCCCAACAAGAAGTAATTGAACCTCGATCGGATGCGGGTATCCAATCCCGCCGCTGGGATGCCCAGCTGATTCCTGGGCCTTGACAGAGGAATGGCCACCTTTGACGTTACAGGAGCAAAAGGCCCGGGGCGTAGCGGGATGAACCAATGTGTGTGAATGAGTGTAAGCTTCGTTGCCCGAACGCGATTGGTGCTGACCACACTAGGGGACCTGCTACCGTGGTAGCAAGAGAGGCCAGGCGGTGACAATTGAGAGGTTGTCACTGAGCATTCCCAGTCACACGGGAAGAGAGGTCAAATGGCAAGGCCATACGCTCGTGGGGTTCCTCGCGGAGTATAGCTCACATCCAAACATCTGATTGGGGAACGGGGCAACGCCCATGAAGCTCCGGCGGAAAGGAAAGGCCTGCCAGGCCGTATGCCCATGGGTGCAGGATTCTTCGAAAAAGCCGCTGGCTGACTCGGAGACCCAGGACCTTAGCAACGAATGGTCGAAGAGATGAGCAGAATTCCCATTCTAGCGTCTTATTCCTGACCACTGGCCCCGACCGAATGCTCGGGCTGATCGGGCGGGGATTGCAGAGCCCCTTCTTTCTCATAGCGATTCTTAATCAATAGGGGGGCTTCGAGTTCCTAGGAAGAGCCGTATGAGGCAGCTCACGTACGGTCCGGGAGCCGAGCCCCAGCACAGTAATGGTGCGGCGGCTTAGGTCAACACTCATATATCAGCTGGTCATCAATCGGGAGCAGGCAAGATGGTGACGAATTGCGATTGGTCCAAACCTTCGACCTCGTTCAACGGCGGCGGCTACCATCAACCTGCCCATAATTCGATAGCCCATACAGACCCTCGGTTCCAAGACCTTGTTCGCACAGCGAATGAAGGCCGGGTGGAAGGGCGGGGGGGCAGTCAGCAGGCTGCTTCTTGGCCACGCCCCCAGTACGCCGCTTATAGATACGACATACTTGATCCGCATTATCAAGTAGGAAATTGCATACCATCAGCCAATATACGTATAGGAACATGGGTACATAATATTGAATGTAATCCAGGTCAAGGCGCAAAGCCGACTCGAGCTGCAGGAACCTTTGCTAAAACAATGAAGAAACCAGCACCACAATGTCTTGTGCGGTCACCTCCGGGTGTCGAAAAACTCGTAGATCCCCGATGCCGAGCCACTATTGGTATAGTTCCCAATCCCAACCATGGTGCACGTAAGCTTGGAAGAGCAGGACAAAGCCGGTGGTTAGGCAGACGCCCCATTGTTCGGGGTGTTGCTATGAATCCAGTGGATCATCCCCATGGAGGAGGTGAAGGACGCACGAAAGGAGGTAGACCTTCGGTGTCACCTTGGGGAGAGCCCACCAAAGCTGGATTTCGAACAGTAGTGGGGAAACGCAGAAATCAGTTTGTGCCACGACGATCTATATGGAAGGGCAGTTCCGTTGATGCTCCCTCGTCGAAAATGAGGAACAAGAGGGAGAATCTTTCTAGCAGGAAAATTCGGTCACGTAGATCTCCCGTTTTGCCAGAATCTGTTGATCGCTTCGTACAAATTTATAACGGAAAAACTTCTGCTCGTTGCAAGATCACTGAAGGAAAGGTTGGTCATAAATCTGGAGAGTTTGCTCCTGCACGGAAACGAAAACCTCCGAGAACCGATATCGGACCGGGAAGAAAGGGGAAAAGGCAAAATACGGCACGAAAGGTAAATCCGATTTCAGTCAGACTGAATCTGAATCGTAGTTCAGATCCAAGTCGGTTTAGTGAGGGCGACCGCGAAAGTCGCCGAATGAATCGCCCCACTAGCCCTTTCGTATGGATAGATAGGGGGACGTTGCAGATGTCCGCGACGGGACGGACACGACTTATTCTAACGCCAGAAGACCGCAGCGATGGAAGACACCCCCGGGGGGACCAGAGCATGTCGTGAAAGGAGCACACTGGGCCCGACGGGCGTGCTTTGACCGTGTCTCCGGGGCACAGTTGAATGTAGATATCATGAACGCGAGGTGCGGGATACCGAGCCTGGCTCCGGGAGGGAAGGCAACAACAGCCTCCCCTGTACATGCGCTGATCGCTAGCGCATGTACCCGGACGGGGGGCCTGCCGCCGGCGCCCAGCTCCGGTTATCCCGATCCGAAAAGTGCTAAGCACTTCGGAGAGAATTGAAGTCTTTCATTTATCCATTCAATAACGCTCCGCCCCCCTTAAATGGAATCAAGAATCAAACCTGATCCGAGAAGTGCTAGGCACTTTGAGGATCGGTTTATCCCATACCCTATCTTATACGGAATGAGATAAGTTTCTCGCTCGGCGCCTTCCCTTCGCTACGCTCAGGAAAGGGATAACCTGAAGCGCACTGTGCTTCGACAAATGAGAGTTTCCGGTGGAACCGGTGAACCACGCATCCCGAGCTGGTTAGATGCGTGGGACAGAGGGCTCGTAGTACCTGCTGCCGCTTCAGGACCTCGCGAGGGGAAAGCGCAGCTATGCAGTGGAAGGGAAGGAGCCTAAATCGACCCACCACCATTCTTTATTCAAGGGTTGCACACTCAAACAGTACGAAGATATTGGACCCTCGGATGAGACTAAGCAGCTACCGCTTCGACGCCGACCCTGTGCCGCCCTTTGGAGATTAAGTCATCATTGAAAGGGGAAACCTCATGAAAGACTTTGATCCGTGGATAGCCGCCTAGTTGAAGCTGTCATTTATACCCATTCATTCATTTATTTAAGGCGCTGGCGGGCAGGATTAGATCACCACTTCGAACTCTACGATATTGAGTAGGCCGAGGCGGCGGCCGAAGGCGGAGACGCCCGCCAAGCAGCTCCATCTATCCGACCCACTTTCCCGGCTCAGGCAGCCCTTTCTCCGTTTTACGAATGAATGTTCCCAGGCTTTCGACCCGGTTATAGGAGGCGATATATGGAAAAGCTCCGAGACCATAGACCAGCGGCTCTAATGGACCTATTACGCAAAACGATCCAAGAACGCAAGCTCTTGAACTTAGCGCCGCCCATGCCTTCCCCTCGCTACGCTCGGGAAAGGTATAACCTGGAGATTCAAGAGAAAAAGACGACTCTGACAAGAGATAAGACCGGGTTGCCTTTCTTTCTTTATTGAATAGGGGCGTAGCTTGGTCCCCAAGCTCTGTACCTAAACTCCGGTTCAATCTGGAGAAGGCTTTGATAGCTCGAGCGGGGGCCGGCCTACTACGGAATAAGAGGACTTGCAACACGAGAGAGGAGAACGGAAATACGTATTCCCGGCCGAAACACTTGTTGGCGCTTCGGGACGGGATAGGAAGCAACCTTCTTATCTGAAGGTGCCCGGAGACGGGGACAAAGGCAAAGCGAGCGCTCGGGGAAGCGGCGGCCTTCGCCCGCCCGTAAAGCTCGCTCCTTCCCTTATCAGGAAAGGGATATCCTTCTCGTCGAGCGGACCGCTGCTGCCTCCCCCTATTCAATCAATGGATGAATGGAGAACAATCAGTGATAGCTGCGCAACTAACTGTTCGTTTTTCCCTTCCCTTGTTCGCCCCGCGAAGCACTTGATTCGCAGAATCAAGACGGCCCGCAGGTTATACCTTTCCCGAACGTAGAGAGGGGAAGGCTCGCTCGATCCGCGCAGGACTTATCACAAAGCTGCGGGAGGCACACGATGGGAAGTCCGACCGATAAGCGGGAAGGGTAACACGAAGGGTTGGAGAGAATAGGGGCGGGCACGGGCCAAGAACTTGCGTTATGCGAAGAAAGTGGGGGAGGGAAAGGCATTCTCCTATCTCCGGTAGAATGTTGTTGGAACGGATCGAGCAGCATCGCTGCTTGATCGGCGGGGAGGAGCAGGTGCACATGGGGGCTTGCAAAGGATCAAGCGCTTTGACTTTGTCCCCTTCGCGATGCGGGCCACAATATAGGTTGGGTTGGAGAGCCGTGTGATGGGTTACTATCCAGCACGGTTCGGAGAGCACTTGTAGTCTGCGCTGGTGAATGGAAGCCCCCTCGGCCGGCTCTTCCCACGGTCGGACAGAGTAACCATTGACTCCATTTATTATTATGGGAAATTGGTGTATCAAGATGTCAATCCTAGAGATTATTTCGGTCCGATACGTCCACCTACGAGAAAAACCTTTGGCTTTCGTCTCGGTAGGTGTATTATTCATCATTTTCCTAAAAGGACATTCATTCATTTATCTCTTCCCCGTCGACCACGACGACTGAAACGACGCGGCAAATCAAGAGGGCGACCGGTCTAGTTTCTGCACGAACACATTGTACAAGCCCAATTATGTCAAAGGCGTTGCACTTACTCCTGTTCGGTAACGAACGCGAGGACCGAAGCATGTGCAAGAAGCTCCGTTGGGGTCCGAAGAACGGCGAAACGACCTGATCCGGTATTTGCTCTCCCTTGGTTGTGATAACCCCCTCCTTCTTCTGGAGCAAGCCTGCTCCCGGTCTCAAGATGAGGGCCTATAATCTCAATGGCGAATCGAAGTGTCTTTCGGGGATGGCTACCCGGTAGCTAACCATTAGCACTTGAGCTCCGCCAATGGGGAGAACGCACGCTGCCTTGTGGGCTCTATGCCTACCGAGGGTCTTGATCGATCAGGCCGGCCTTCCCTCGACCTACTCACTCGGGTCGCGAGGGGAAAGGATGGGGCCGATCACCCATCTTACTGGGGACGAGACACTGAACGACATCTTGACACAGGGCGTCCGATCTGCCGGACAAGCCGTGTAGGAAACAACGGTGAGATCCTCCCAGCGCGCTTTGCGCGATAGCAAGGAGTCAGAGGGCCATACCATCTGCCCACCCCAAAGGGACCTAGCAATAGGAAAGCACTTGGCGAATGCCAAGTAGAAGGGAAGGAGCCTATGCACTTGTCACGCCCCCAAGTAAGGGCTATCTGACAAGTCCTACTCGACGCAGCCTGCCACGCCCCCCCCCCACCGTGGACCAGGGATGCTCGATCACCTTGGAGATGGGGTTTTGACAGGCCTTTGGGTTTGGACAGAACCCAGAGAAAGTGAAGTCAGAGAGCCGTGTGATGGGTTACTATCCAGCACGGTTCGGAGAGCACTTGTGTAGCCCGCACCGGTTCACGGGGGAAACACAGGAAGGGGGGGGCGGGGCCTCTTTGCTCTCTCTGCCGAAGGCCTTTTCTGTGCCTCGCCCTCGTAGAGCCAAGCGGGGCGAGCCCCCGCAGGTGTACTCTTGACTCTATCCCGGGAAGGGCCGGTGGTGGGCATTTGGGAAAGTCAGGTCGATCGGGCCCGACGACGGTACAGAGGAAGAACGGAACGAAGCGAGAGGCCGCCGGCGGGGGGCAGGAGAAACTGTCAAGCCGATCAGGCTCGACGACCGTACAGGGGAAGAGCGAAACGAAGTCAGGATTTGGCCGGAAAAAAAACAACGCTATGGATACCATGACCGATCACCATCGAGACGGAATAATATTCCTAAATCACTTCGGGTCAGCGGTTGGATGGCTTACAAGCATCCAATGAGTGGGAAATACGCCGCGAAGAAAAGGTTTGTAAATGACATAGCGTTCCTGATAGAAAATGACGACCCCTCCGGAAAAACAAAGTTCTTCAAGTTCCTTTTCCCAAATAAGTTCCGCTCCGACGGCCCGACGAGTAAGAGACTTCTACAGACCATCCCTACTGTGCGTCCCTCCTTTAATTATTCGGTCATGCAATACTTCTTTCATATGGAGAACCAAATCCATTTCGACCCCGTCGTAGTTCCCAATAATTTCGTGGCACCGGGCGTGGCTGAACCATCTACGATGGGGGGAGCGGATAAACAGGGAGGAAGCTTAGATAGGGGAATACGCTCCCGCATTGGTTTTTTTGTAGAAAGCTTGACCGCCAAGACCGAGCAGGGCGAGTTTTTGGCCGAAGCCAAAAAAAGGTTTACCCACTTAATTCGCCAAGCGAATGATTTTCGCTTTGCGAGAACAACAAAAACCTGTTGGTCCATACCGCTCTTTCCTTTCTTCGGTGCTACCTTTTTCTTTCCAAGGGGTAACCTTAGGGTGTCCAATAACAAAGTTGATGATGCCCCACCACTAAGGGAACAACTCCTAGGTAAATCAAGGATAAAATTAAGGAACCCCCCGGGTAAGGAGAAGGTAATCAAATTGGTAGAAGAATTAATAGACCTAGGTGGGATAGGAGAATCGATAAAGGGAATAGAGATGATGATAGGGATAATACCGAGAAACAGAAGAATTCCGTACGGGTACAACTATTATTTGAACGAAGTGCGAGAAATGCGATCCTTGCCGCCTAATAGAACGAACACTAATACCTCAATCGGGTCGGTCGAAATCGAATCTGTCTATCAAAGTGCTTCTCCAATTGCTCAAGACATATCTTTTCAACCGAGGAGCAAAACAAGATCATTTCGTTCCATTTTTAGTCAAATAGTTCGGGATATTCCATCAGTAATGCCCAAAGGGGTGAGGGGGATCCGTATTTGTCGTCCAGGTCGATCAAAAGGTGCAGAAATAGCCAGAACCGAATGCAGAAAGTATGGAAAAACATCTTGTAATGCATTTCGCCATAAAATTGATCATGCTTCTGCGAAAGTATCTACTCGTTATGGAATCTTAGGTGTCAAAGTGCGGATCTCATATAGTAACAAAAAAAAGGGACGCGCCATATCCGAAACGTACGAGATATCGTAAATATCGGAAAGGCATATGTAGTAGGGGTTGCAAAACGGGCGGTACACAACTTGGTTTTGGAAGATATGGCATCAGAAGTTGTGGAGCCGGTCGTATTTCGTATCGAGCCATTGGAGCGGCGCGTCGTGCTACAAGCGGACAATTTCGAAGAAATGGTCAAATATGGGTAAGAGTTTTCGCAGATCCCCCTATTACCGGTAAACCTACAGAAGTGAGAATGGGAAAAGGAAAAGGAAATCCCACGGGTCGGATTGCTCGTGCGTCCACGGGACAAATCCCATTTGAAACGGATGGTGTGAGTTTGTCAGATGCTCGACAAGCTGCTACATCGGCGGCGCATAAACCATGTTCGTCAACCAAGTTTGTTCAGTGGTCGCAATTGGTTAGTGGGGAAAAGACCTTTTCGGTTAGGCGAAGTGTTTGTTCCTGAGCGACGGAAGTGGAGAAACACTAAGGGGGAGGGATATACTCCTTTCTGAATCGCCAGAATTGTACGACGAACAGGGGGGTACCTTCCTGTTCTAGGCGTACGACCTAGAGACGTTCAGGTTTTCAATCTTGTTCCCCGGTTCGAATCCAGGCGTCTCCCTCTACGAGGAACGAATTTCGTTTTGGACTACCCGGTTCAGAAGAAGGATCAGGTCGCTAGAGCCTCGAATCGTTGGTGACCCTACTTGTCCGGATGGGTTCTGACCCGTGTTTCTAGAGTGCTTCCGTAAGTGGCTCGGTGAGTGCTTTCCTCCGTTTCACTCAATGGGAAGGTTATACCTTTCCCGAACGTAGAGAGGGGAAGGAAATTGGAATAATAAAATGAGAAAACAACCGGAGCAAGAAGGGTTGTGGGGGAAGAGTCATTCAATGCGTTCCACGATTCACAAAATGGTTGCCCGAACCGGTCTTGGACCTCTTGTGTTTCTCTCCCCTTCAGATCCCCCTACCTTGCCCCGCCATTAGGAATGGATTTACCCGACCCTGGAAGAGATAGAAATATGGCGGGCGCCGGGGCGACGTTTTTTGGGTCAGTTTCCAAACTAACCCCTGTATCACGTGTATCTCCGGAAGGAGAGGGGATTCTTCTGTCCCTTCCCGATGCAGCGGAACTGGAGCATCAACGAATCTGACCGGGCTGGAATTGTTGTTTGTTCCTGGCCCCCCGTTGTTGCCCCTTCATTCATGGCGAAGCGGAGCTATGCCACTGACCAACTGCTGAAAAAGATCGCCCAGTGTTACGCATGGTGAGAGCAGAGGCACCGCAGCACCTTCCGTACGTAGTCTCCAGCTTTTTATCAATAAATCGATGCGGTAGCCGCTGCAGCACAGCTTATATGCTCTTTGTGAAATGTCCACCTTCTCCGAAGTCCACTTTCTTGGAAGGACGAATTGTTGAGGAGGTACAAGTATTGGTCCTTTCGCACTCCCTATTGGAAATAGATGAAGAAAGAATGAGAAGTTCCCAGAGCAGGACCGTGCAGGTGAGGCTCGGGCCCCCAAGACGAAGACCGTACCGGTCTCCCTAAGTGATCTCCAATGATCCCCCGCTTGAACGTGGTTGCTATCGAGTTGAAGAACCCCTAGTCGGAACGACAAGCGCGAAGAAACCCGGGCAGCTCCCTTACCGTAGCTTGGCGAGAGTCCCCTATCGGACCAGTATCACGTCTGCCTGGCTATTCCGGTCGGAGTTCCCCGAAAGAAGTGTCGTTCCAATTGGAGAACGATTCCTGCGGTGCATCAGGTCTGGGCTTTCACCATTAGACTCCGGCATTGTTGTATGATTCTTCCTTCTGCCCTAACCGTACAATCAGATGCTCCAAGTCCCTCGGGTTGCAAGCCCAATTTTTCCCCTAGATCTCAGAACAAATCTGGAGCTGCCCGTATTGGATCCAGAAGGGATTTCCGGGAAATGTTCTCTTTTCCCCCCGATTTGGCACGTGTCAACCCTTTTGTTTTTCACATGTGTGCCTGCTGCACAGCCCATTCATCTCGAGAATCGAGCGTAGACGGAAAGCCCGACTATTCAATAAATAAAGAAAGGTGCCTTGCCGACGTTATACCTTTCCCGAACGTAGAGAGGGGAAGGATTGAATTGAGTGCCTTGCCCCTAAGAGTTCCCGCATTATCGAATGGGCGAGCAGAGATAACCGAGCAATGCCAGCAGCGGGGGTGCCCCACCTGACCGACCCACCCCCCTTTCTTCCATTCCAATATAGGGCCGAGCGAGCAGAGATGACCTGAAGGAGCGCAGTGCCCCTATTTCTGAATTTCTATCCGAAGGGGTTTCCTCTGCCTGAGCCAAGCTAAGCCCCGAGCGGGCGCATTATTGATTCCCTGCCACGCGAAGGCCATTGCGGTAGAGATCTTGATTCATCATACCAAATCAAGGAAAGGTCGATTCGATCAATATCGCGTTATCTTGCCGGGCAAGGTTGGCCCCCCTCCGGGACCTTTGCTCTACTCTTTCCCATCGACCAGCCCTACTCCGCTACTTAACTGGGACCTAGATATCTCCGCCTGCTCCGCGTAGTAGCATTTTTACCCCTCCTAGCAGCCCAAACCCCGGAGATCCCCTGACTACCCATGCGGCACCGAACCTTCTTGATTTTCGATCCATCTATTCGGGGTGGGAGATCCTTATCTATTTCTTCGGGGTAGGCAGGGCCGGCCGCTTCTGATTAATCAATAGGGGGAAAGAATAGGGGGCCCGCTCGTGCTGGCCCATTTTTGATTCATCTATTCAGGGGTGGTGGCCGGCCGAACGAGCATCCAAAAATTGTTGGACGGCCCGGCGGGTGATCTGTCCTTCTCTGGACGAAGCTTCCAGCCGGTAGCACCTCCTGATCCTGAACCCTCCCCTCGAAATATCACTTCTCCTCGGGCATGTTATCTAAATACATCGATGGCGGCATGGATGACCACGATTTGCTGTTCAATGGTGAGTGGCGACCTTTCCCTGTTCGCAGCGCTTTCACCGATAGCGAAGTATCGCCCAATGTCTGAGTTCCTCCCCCCCCCGAACCCCGGCTTCGCCCCCGTTTTGACTACTTCAATGGGGGTGCAAGGGAGGCCTCGAATAAGTGATTGGGAACCAGGCAGCTCTTTTTTCTCCTCAAATCATCTCGCGGGTTCCCGTTCCTCGCTACATATTGGTAGTGCTGCATCATATCGGTAGTGCTCGATCGGGGCTTAGCTAGCAGCTCCTACCCGAGAGCCAAAACGTGATGCAAGAATCACCACTTGTCTCCACCGCCGATCGAGAGGGGAGGAAGCCCAGCCGAAGGGCCAAGCGTGGGCGGGGAAAGGGGGGAACCCCTCCCTCACTCACCCCTGCCCTCGTACGTACCTTTACTAGCCTCCATACCAGAGTCAGCTACGCACTCATACGTAGATAGAGCTAGCCTCCATCATACGTAGGGGGGGTACTTGCCCAGCCCGGATATGCTGAGGTTCCTTGTCCCCTGTCGCCCCACCGGAGCCAGAGGGTTACTACTAGCTACAATAAGTATCAAGGGATATGCGGATGCCACATGGGACTGGGAATATGCGGGGACGGGCGACAGCGGAACAGGGGATATTTGATTGGGAAAGGCCCCGTAGACTACTAATGCGACCTGATCCGGCCTTATCGATTTCTCATTACCTGGCCCCAACGAAGGCCGGCCGGGAAGAGACTATGGTCGCCGGATCCTGATAGACGAATGAATTACCCGAACCGGCCTGCTGTGCCATGTGAAGTTTCGGCCAGCTCGGGGACTTAGCTTTTAGCCCTTATTAATCATTGGAACAGAATTGGGGGTGCCAGATTGTCCATTCCCAACGGGTGGTTCCTTGGCCTTTGCCGCTATTCCTTCGAAGTTCCTCATCCTATTGTTTCCAGCGAAGTGCGGTCACCATCAACAGTTACAGCTGATGCGGTTGTGGTTCAATATCCCTCCTCCATGCCCGACACTGACCCATGCTTCCCCTACCCGATAGACCTTCCCTCCTCAGACAACGGACCTTCCCAATAGACCCGATCTTCCCTAAGCTCCCCCCATTCGATGCAACTGATAAAGAAAAAGGTCAGCTCCCGATAGCCATTTCTTATATGTGGATCAGTAAACCCCATATAACTTACTGGCATGGCCGTTCCGTTGGGAACCGCCCAATGAAACGGCAGCGTCGCTATGCCTCCTCGCCTTACGTGCTGCTGTGTCTCCCTCTTCGTTTCCGTCCGGCGGGTGAAGCCGCCCATGCTTGCTCGGTCTGTGGATTCTTGCAGTCTCACGAATGGTATCCCATAAGAGTAACCTACCTAAACCAAATCGCACACGAAGCGGGGCGTGCGAATTGACTATAGAAACATGGCCAATGCGTCGTTTCTTTTTTAGATGGACGATGGATACACAAAGACTATCAAACGGAGGACCACCACACGGATCACATCACCATTTTGAGGGAGTATTGAGAACTCTCAACCTAGATTCCGGTGGATCAATAGTGGCTTCGTCCGATTATTCCTTTCCAAACATCGGGATCGGTCACCCTTATTTTGAATGATTAAGCCGGCCCCTATTTTTCCAAGAATTAATAAGTTGGTTCAGATGATCCTGAAGAAACTGTGGCGGGCCCGGATTCTGAATGCCCCATGGCTTAGTACGGTGGTTGAATGGGGGGGGTTGGTTGATGACCCATCTGGTCCGTCGAAGGAGGATTCGAAGGAGTAGGGAACCTCCGTTTCGAGAGAGACGGGGGCCGAAAGCAGCACAACGGCCCCACCCAATATCGACTCTACTTTCTTCTTTCTTGATAAAATCGATAAGGACGCGGAACCAGAAGATTCTCATCAAACCCGTTCGGATAAAAGCGAACCTATTCATGATTCCAGCCGGCACGGAGGACCAGGAAAAGAAAGAATCAATAACGTCATATATCTTAGGAGCTAGATCAGTTCCCAATGAACAAGTAAGAATCGCCCCAACCGAAATTGATGGAATTGGACCTAAAGAAGCCACTCAGGTTCGTTATCGATTAGGTATCAGTGATAACATAAAGGTTAATGAGTCAACTAAGTATCAGATCGACCAAATTGAACAAATAATAGGTCAAGATCATGTTGTTCATTGGGAATTGAAGAGGGGAAAACGAGCAGACATCGAACGATCAATTCCTATTCCTCGTTATCGTGGAATTCGTCATCAAGATGGATCGCCCCTACGCGGTCAACGAACTCATACTAATGCTAGGACTTGTCGCAAATTCGGAAGAGTTCCGATCAATCAACGGAGCAAAAAAGAAGAATGATTCGCTACGATCCATCATTCGCAAATATGAAGGAAAGCGAAGCGCCAATGGCGGAAAACGCGAATAGGGAGAAGCGTCGAAGGGCGCAGATGTGTGATGAATTCTCAGTTCGACAATACGGAATCGGCTTTTCCCCCGCAGATGGGAGGCTCCTTTCCTCCTTCGCCTTGCGGGCGCAGTCCACTTCATTCGCTCGCGGGGGGCTTGCTCCTCGCAAGCTTATTATCGGGTAAGGACCTTGAACCATCGCATATTACTGATCCGGCCCAATAGCGCGCGCAGGAAAAGCGCGAAGTGGCACGCACGGAAGAAGCGGCGAGCGGGGCGGGCCCAGAGAAAGGCGCAGAGTTCGTGGATTCCCTTCGACATCTCTTTCCAATTAGTAAGCGGATGAGATGGATCATCATCTATCTAGATATAGATTTAGATAGATAAAGAAATAGATAGATCTCTATATCTAGATAGATAGACATCTATCTATATGTAGATAGATAGATATTATAGATATCGATATCTATATGCATATCTATTTATAGAGATAGACATGGAGATATATACATATCTATTGAGATACATCTATCTCAATGGATATTGATCCATCCATTCCATTTCTCCGATTATACATGTAGATATATGAATCGATTCGTATAGGAATATCTATGTAGATATAACTATCTATTCCATGGATAAATGGATATGGATATGTAATAGTTGACATTTCACCGAGTATTTCCAATATTTGACAGAGTTTCACCAAGTATTGGAGTGCCTCCCAGAGGATCATATATGATGTGTCTCTCGTAACCCGCCCCGATCGTTTGCGTAATTACATATCGAGAAATGCACTTCATTCCTAAGGGAAGGTGTGCGAAAAGCTGCTTCCGAAAAGTGAAATTTCCATTTCTTCACCAATAATAAGAACTCATAGGGGGCGGATATTAACGGGAAATTGGGGGTTCGATCCCGCCCGTGTTTTTTGGTTAGTTGGTAGAACCAACCGAAAAACTGTATAATGCCCACGTGGTTCGTTGGTAGAACCAATTTATAAGAAGAATGAGGCGATTTCCGCCGGCAGGGACAAGTCTCTCAATTTCGGGAGCAAAAGGTCGGAGATAACGAAATAATGAACCAAATGATTGTTACAAAATGGCTATTCCTCACAATTGCTCCTCGTGATGCTGCGGAACCATGGCAATTGGGATCTCAAGACGCAGCAACACCTGTGATGCAAGGAATAATTGACTTGCATCATGATATCTTTTTCTTCCCAATTCTTATTTTGGTCCTCGTATCACGGATGTTGGTTCGCGCTTCATGGCATTTTCACTATAGAATCAATCCGATCCCGCAAAGGATTGTTCATGGAACTACTATAGAGATTATTCGGACCATATCTCCTAGTATTATTCCGATGTTCATTGCTATACCATCATTTGCTCTGTTATACTCAATGGACGAGGTAGTAGTGAATCCAGCCATTACTATAAAAGCTATTGGACATCAACGGTATCGGAGTGCGCCCCTTAACGAGGGTGATGGAAGTGCAACAAAATGCACCGGACTACTTCTTATATGGTTCGCAAAGCATCTGGCTTACCGAATGATAGGGGATAATCCCTCATCCTCGTCCGACGTCGAGAGACTCGAGGGACCGTAGCATGCCAGAAACGGGGAGTTGAAGTGGTTAGACCTATACCCCTATCGGATAAGAGAAATGCTCCCCTAGCCGAGGAGCCTATGGTTCCATTCTTGTTGTTGTTGGAGGTACACATCCCTCTCCTCGGTGTGGGCAGCAGCGATATACGAGAAATAGATGCTCAGCCTGCAATGTCCGATAACGGCGCTGAAGTGGTGAATCTATCGGCACCGCAGCAGTGGCATACAACTTCGGACCTAACGGGCCGGCCCGGCCCCGTAACCTTCCGGAATGGGGGATCCCCGTTGGCAGCAGCAACCACGGTAGTAGTTGCGGAACTACCGGGCGGGAGAAGAACGAGGACAACCATTGACTGTTGTTCCTGCTCCTCCTCATTCGGGGACGGAGGTCCTACGGTAGGTAACAGCAGGCACAAGCACTTTACCGAAGGGGACCAGCGCTTATACTCCTCCACCGTATATCGGAGTCTCGGCCGTTCGCAGCGAGAAGCAAGGGATGTCGTGAACGGTGGTGGAACGGGGTCGCGGGGAATTTACCTATTCATGGATAGATAGATACATCCATCTATCTATAGATGAATAGATCCCTTCGTATCGATGCGTATCTATAGATATAGATATATACCCATCTATATAGGTACCTATCCATCTGTATATAGAGATGGATAGATATCTATATATCCTATATATATGTGAGATATAGATATAGATATCTTATAGATATAGATTCGATATCTATCTAGATCTATAGATATATACATATCTATCTATGTCAGGGATGGATATATATATCGATATGTATATATAAGGATGAATCTCTTTATTCATTGGGAGATGTGAATATTCCAGTCCATCCGACCATTCAATGGGGGATCTACCTACGAAACCGCCGCATATGACGGGGCAAGATCCAGCCGTCGACAATTCCACTCCCGACGGCCGGCGGGCGTGATCGGTCTTATCATCGATCAAATGAGGAAAAAATCCTTCCAGTTCGGACCGACCCGAATAACAATTTGCGGGGAGATGCGATGCGTCGTCCCCTTGTACTATATTCTGTCAGGGACGAGAGAATAGTACGAGAAGCGATCAGAATGCCCCCCCTGAAGAAATGCGAGTGTTCGGACCGAAAATGGTTTGTGGGGTTCGGACCTGGAATAAGATACGCTCGGCACCGCCCGCAAATGGAGCGGTATCACCTGGCTCCTTGGGGGGGATATCAAGGGTCACTTCGACGATCTGGACCATACTTTTTCGGCATCACTTCCCAGTAAGAAGGGAAAGTGAAAGACGAGAATCTGATAGACCCGTACCGGAAACTGGCGGATCTGTGAACAACGGAGAACGAGAACCCAAAACGGTCCCCCCGAACCTCCCGAAGAAAGAAAGGGGGGGGTGAAGGAATTGGAACTGGGACCAAGCGGAGATAGAACCAGAATCACCCACCTAGCCGGTAGGTTCATTGGAACATTCATTCTGGGTACCGGGAAAAAGAAGTACGCTGCCGCCCCTTATCTCTTATTTCTTCATTCAGGGGCTACGGAATGGGCAAGCACTTTCTCTTCTCTTATTTCTTCATTCAAGGGCGGGCAAGCACTTTCTCTGGTCCGACCCGTTCAATAATGGGTAGTAGGATCTTCTTGTTGGAAGCTCCTATCAACGAGCTCACGTCCAAACTCGCGAGGAAACGCATCTTGAGCGCAGCGAAAGGAAGGGTTTGCCAGCGATGCGAAAGGACCCATTCGACTCAATCAATCAATTAATAGGGGGGGCAAATGGATTGATCCGGGACCAGGGGGAATGATTTACGCTATGACGTGGTAATTCGAGGTCTCATGAACTACTACTCGTTCGTGGACAACGGGAACCCTCTGATTCCTCCATTCAGGGGCGGGCCGAGGGAATCCTATGGATTCTCCCAAGATTCCTGGCCGTCCCCACCATTACTAGATAGAGGAAGGGGTAGGAAATGGAGAATCTCTACTCGAGTGTTCATAGAACTGGGCCCCTGACAATTGGAGATGTGGGGAATCACTCTTGATCTATTCATTTGGGGGCCCGGCCGTTCCTACAACTTTGCCGACTAGCATCCCTTTCAACTTTGCACTTATCGAACATCAGAAGAAGACGACTATAGGATCGAATCCGCTTTCCGTGGTGAACTGGTCGCCCCATACCTTTTCATACGCGTGTCTCGTGTGTGTGTGGAACCACTGAGAATGTGGAACACCATGTAATAGTAATAAATAGAAGTCCTGGGGGTTTCACCTTGTTTCTCGGTTTCACTATGGCTGGCTCGATCGAACGGTAAAAAGGTCCCCCCCGTTGTCCGTAGGGCCACCGTTCGATCCACCGGAGTATTACGGTCTATACCTGAGAGGGGGGAGAACCACCCGACTGGATAATAGTATACTGCTCGAGTGTCAATGGTAGGCGTGGAGAGCTTCCTGCGGGGAAACTTGCAAGTACAGTTTGGGGGGAGGCGGATGTACCCGAACAAGGACTAGGCGTCGACCCAACCTCATGAGTGTTCAGACTATAACAGTTCCGATGGACAGTCACCAACTTTTGACAGTTATACGATTCCAGAAGATGATCCAGAATTGGGTCAATCACGTTTATCAGAAGTGGACAATCGAGTGGTTGTACCAGCCAAAACTCGTCCACGTATGATTGTAACATCTGCTGATGCACTTCATAGTCGGGCTGTACCTCCCTCAGGTGTCAAATGTGATGCTGTACCCGGTCGTTCGAATCAGACTTCCATTTCGGTGCAACGAGAAGGAGTTTACTATGGTCAGTGCAGTGAGATTCGTGGAACTAATCATGCCTCTACGCGTGCGCCCGGATACATAGGCCGACTGCTGAGCCCACTCTGGCTCAGCCGCACCTTCTCGAACAGGCCAATTTGGTTCAGGTGCGAGCTACCTAAGGAGCTATTATAGCGATATCGTGGCTAGAGCAGTAGGGGAAAGCCGAGGAGCGAGGCCTTTCTAGTAAGAATAAGGGGCCAGGCTCCCGGTGGAGCAGAGGAGACGGTTAGGACAACGAACTCGAAACGCGGAGCCCGCCCGAAGCTGGACCCGAGCAGGATATAGCGGCGAGCGAGTGGTTAGTGGGCCGGCCAATAGCGCCCCGCCGCAGTCGATGGCATTACCCTCTGCGGCACTCGAGGAACCACGGGGCACTCCATACAGAGCAAGTCTGAGGGATGAAACGCCCGCGCAAGGACCTAAATTCTCATTAGGAGGTTGAACCAAGGACCTGTGGAAGTCGGGGCTACCCCGTCCCCATGGCAACAGTGTCCTGAGGGAGGAGTTCAGAGGCCTTCTAGCAGCACGGACCTATTCCTTTCCAGGTCATGCGAAGGGGGCCAGTCCAGGATCGTACTGTTCCTCTACAAAGACAACAGACGCTCTCAACGGATCTGCACGCCACTCTACGCGCAAGCTGGACTGGACAGCTTATTCATTTCATTATAGAAAAGGAAAGGTCCGTCTCTCGACAGCGGAACAACGGGTAAAGACCTGCGGAGGCAAAGACGGCAGATACTACGGATTGATCCGAATATTGAGTGACCCTTCGTTCCTAGCTGTCCGTTACGAGTCCATTCGAGGGAAGCCTGGAAGAATCGATATGACACCGGAATCCGGGATACTCTGGTCCTTCCCCACCCCCTAAATGGAAATCAATAGAGAAAAAAGGGCCGGCGATAAGCAGCCAGTTCTCTTCCCGTCTCTTTATTCATTTAATAGGGTAAAAATCGCCGGGCAAGATAGATGGAAAGGAGACGGGCGCCAGCCTATTCATTCATGGGAAAGGAAGGATCGTACACCTTCCTCTATTTAAGGGTGGGGCCGCCCTCCTGCTGATCCGGCCATTTCCGAACCTGTCTTTCCCAACTGCTCGCCCCATTCATTCAATAGGGGCCCGCATGGGCCGGATCCATACTTATAAATCTTGATAGGCTCAATTATATCATATAGAGTGGTGGGCCTTTTCCCCGTAGCGGTGGGTGGTGATATTCGCACATGTTCTGACTCGATCCCCCACCCGGTCATTATGGATCTAGTGGCGAAGGGGCGGGCCCTGAACCGGAAGCGGCGGGAGATTTTGTCGAACCAGCGGCCGGCCAGCTGGCCCTTTTGATTCATTTATCTATCTCAAGGGTTTGATCAATCGATCTATCTCTAATGGGCCCGGCTGCTACTTCTCTTTGACATAACTCTCCACGTTGAGAAGAACGGTGAATTTATGCATAAGAAGCCAGAGTCAAAATGTTGGGGAGAACGAGAAGATGAAACCCCGCCCAATGAGAACACCTGACCCAACAGATCCCTATCGAATAGGGAAGGAAAAGGGAGACCGGGGGAAATACCACCTCTTACGGCTACGCAGACGTCTTCCCGACCCGGGCGAACACTAATGTATCTAAGATACGCCGACGACTAGCCGGCCGGGTGAATTGGGGAAGCAAAGATCAAACGAACAACTGGGGAACGAGGCTGCAACCCCTGAATGAATAAGGGCTTGACGAGACAGAAATATCCCGCTTCGATCTATCACTATTAGGCGCCCACAGTATCAGAAAAAAGACTACGCGCAGCGTGAAGAAGCTCAACAAGTAGTTCACAAGTACAGGTAGTGCGACGGCCGATGGATGAATAGGGGATCAAGAATGAGGCTAAGGATCACGCGCCCGGCCCCTTCCCCCCCCCCCCCCTTTCTCTTTATCCAGGGGGGGGGAACCTTTCTGGTTTTTCCGAATTCTCCACAAGCTGTAAAGCCGCGCCCGCCGTATCAAATGAATAAATAAAGAAACCGCCGCTTGCAGAGTCAATTTCACCCCCCTTTCCATTCATTCATTTCCATTTGGGGGGTGCGCGCGGACATACTAAGGTTCTACGATCGATCAAAAAGCCCAGGCATCGTGAACTTCTACTCCTTCGCAGCGAACCGAGACTCCCTACTTCAAATGACCTATCCAAAATGTCATTTCCGACCCTGGCTCTCAAATAGAAGTTTTGGACCGCTACGAAGAAAGTGTCCCGCCGATTCGGCGGATTAGACGCCTGTCCGCTCGGGCCGACCCTATTCTGAATCAGGTGGGGGAGCAGCAGGCCATAAACAACGTTCTTAGGCCCGAGCAACTGGAGGAGCGGAGAATATCGTAGACCTCAGCCGGAGCGCCCGCCGCTCGGGTCCGATTGTGCGCCCTCCGTCTGTGGATCTTCCCAGGTGGAGATGCATCACCTGGAAAAGGTGAGGAACGAGCCAAGATTCACCCCATTCAATAGAGGGGATTGGATTGAACCTATGATCAGTGGGTGGGGGCATTCGGGCTAAGCAGATACCATAGTTTGAGTTTGACAACACCACGACGCCTATCTATCAGGTGACCTGTAGTAAGCCTGGCTCTTCGGAGCTGCTTTCAGCTCACACTATGGCGGAGGAGGGGACCGGCCCAAGGGTTAAGATCTAGGAGTGTGAGCAGTACGAGCCGAGAGGCTCCCATACTGTTTGGAGGGCAGGGGGCAGAGATGCCAAACCTGACCCCTATCTATCGCCGTAGAAGCTGTTTCTTTGAAAGATTATGTTTCTCGGGTATCCAATGAATTGATCCAAAGGTCCCCCCCCAAACCCCCCGGCCCCCCCCCCTCTTCACTTTCACGGGGGGGGGAGGGAAAAGGGACCTATGGGAAGGATAAATGCGGGTTGCTGCGGTCCAACCCTAAGCTTATCTCTGCGACCATAATCTATGATGGATCTTCCACCTTTTTTGTTCAGTTGCTAAGAGAGTTATGATAACGTCGACAAATGAGATTTAGTTCCACGAATACGAAGGAGGGAAATATGCCATTCGCTGCTATTCCATTTATTCGTGTATTAAGTTCGAAGGGGATCTCGATATACAACGAAGAAATGATAGTAGCTCGTCGTTCCACAGGCTTTATCATATTCAGTCAGAAGAGTTCGGGTAATACCTCCGAAGCGACTCTCGACGGGAGAATCGGAGCTATTCAGAGGGAATTGCAGCAATTCCCCAATCCTGACGAAGTTGTTTCTCCGGAATCCAATGAACAGCAGCAATTACTTGGGATCAGCTTGCGTTCAATCACGCCAGAAATTGTAGAACCATTACCAAATGAGACGGCACGCTGTGCGCCTAAGTGCGAAAAGACAGTGCAAGCTGTGTTATGCCGAAACCTAAATGTGGAGTCAGCGACACCTCCAAATGCCATTTCTTCCCGCCGCATCCGTCTTCGGGACGATATAGTCACAGGTCTTCACTTCTCGGTGAGTGATCAATTTGTCCCCCGCACCACCGATACGAAAAAAGCTTTTATCGTAGAACCGATCCGAGAAGGCTTGGTGGTATCAAGAATGGTTTCTCGAAACGGAGGGCATCGACCTAGGAACGGGAGAATCGAAAGGAAATGATGGGAATGATTATAGCATTTCTTCCCCTAAGGCTCGATCAATTCTTAGCCGCCAGACCTAATATGGCTACTTTACTTTACCCGTGAATTCCGGCATCCTTCCATTTTGATCGCTCCTCCCAATTAGGGAGTCGATTCGGGAGAGCCGTATCTCAATTCTTTTCTGAGGTTCCAAAAATGACTCTTCAAAGCCCTTTCCTGAACTGATTATTGCCCCCCACCCCCATGAAAGTAAAAGGCGAAGCGCTGGTTTCATCTCTTCATTTAGGGGGGGACCTTTTCGAATAAGGCCGAAATGGGTCCGCTTCCCAATCATTGCCATCATCTCTGCGCCCATCCTCTATGCGAGTCTTACTGGCACTGTACTCTATCCTTTTCACCTTGATAGCCACAGGGTCTCTCCGGGTTAGGCCCTGGCTTCAAGCAAACTGCCCCGCAGTAGTAAGTACCAGGGGTAGAGTTCTAATGGTCCCAAACCTAAACCCCGACCGATCTGGAGTAGCACCATCTAATCACTCTCTTACGTTCGTACGAATTCGCGAAATGACCACCACCGAAACTGTCAAGGAGGCTGCACGTTTTACCAAGGACAATGCCGCAACAATCGGCGGTCTACAGCAGCCAGCAGCTGGTGCTATTTATGGGTTCGGAAAGTGGGAACAGCAACATGATGATGGAATAGAGCTCGAAGAAGCAGAGATGGCTGAAGATCTTCAATTAGAGCAAATACGCTCCCAGGAAAAGGTTCAATCAGAGCAAATAGGAACGTACGGAGATGGAAGAAGGGACGGACGGAGCAGCGAGACTTCCCGTTCGAGCGGGCTGAGTCTGCGAACGGAAAAGCTGCAGCAGCACGTCACGAACTAGCTTAAGTGGTGCGGGACATGGGAAGAGGGCCTCTCATCCTTCCCATATTCTTAGGCTGCGAACGGGCGGGCTTCGTATGAGGTATTGAGAACGCCGGCGCCCAGCAACACGTCATCCCTGGGCCCGGCTCCAGATACTCCTGGAACAAAATGAATCCGAAGGGGCTGAACCCAAAACCGTGCCGTAGCGTCAACGGGGGATGCTACAGTAGCTTTCACTAACACGTCGCATCTACGAGCGAATCGGTCGGATCTCATCAGCCCCCCCCCCCCCCCCCCTTCACCACCAGCCCATGCAAACCTGTAGAAGACCTGCCCCTTCCCCTTATTCCTCCATATCTATCCAGGGCTAGGAAGGTACTGTCTCTCATTTTCTCCCGATCTCGAGAGTATGCCTGTTAAGGTCTTTCTAAAAGGAACGTCGACGGGAAAGAGGAATCAACGAAAAATCCGAATAGATCCGAAGGAAAAGCGGGAACCGACGAGACAGAAACTTCTCGATATGCCAGAAGGTGCGAAATTAATAGGTGCCGGAGCAGCTACAATTGCTTTAGCGGGAGCTGCTGTCGGTATCGGAAACGCCCCTAGTTCCTCGATCCATTCCGTGGCGCGAAATCCATCATTGGCTAAACAATTATCTGGTCACGCCATTTCGGGGTTTGCTTCAACCGAAGCTATTGCATCGCCTGCCTCAATGATGGCGTTTTCGATCTTATCCGTATTCCGATGGAGTTGGGGGAGGAGCAAAGAGATGGAGTTATCACGACTGAAACTTCTGCTTCATCCGTATCTGTTCCGAGGCCCCCAGCTTTTAGGTATAGGCCTCCATTCCGGGGGGGAAAGGGAGTGGAGGCGGGCCCCTTCCACTTCTTGGTCAGTTCTGGGCGAAGGGCTTATTGGAAAGAAGGGGATTTTTCAATGATTCTCCAGTCAAAAGTACTCGACCGAAGGGTATCATTGCCATCGCCACCAACTAATTGATCGTTGTCAAAACGGTGAGCGGCGAACCACACCTAGTCAGGAGGATCAGAAGAAGTTAGCGGCTCGCCAATTGAAAGTTCGTCGATGCGATCAGCGGGCCGGGGCAGCTTATCCAGCACGTCGGCTAGCCAAGCATGTGGTTCGACGCCGGTTTGCACGTTTCAATGGGACCGTGAACGAGGGCTGCGCCTCCGCAAATCGCGACCGCATTAATCTGAATGGGGGGGGGCAATGCCACGAATCCACAGGATCGTCATCGATGTTCGGGTCACCATCGTCCGTCCCGCCCGCGCACCAGCTAGCCCAGCGGTTGAGCGTGTACTGCCCCATTAAGATGAATGAATAAGAAATGGGCGAGCTTGCCCTGAATCTCTGTTAGCCAAGTTCCGAAGGCGTCTAATATGGGCCCGGCCCTCTATTTCTTTATTCATTCCATTTAAGGAGAGATCGATCTTCCCGGGCATATCCCTCCCCCATTCTGCACGCATTGTGGCTCCCCTCTCATTAATTCAGTAAGGGCCACGTTCCTCGCTTTCTTTGAATGACCGTTCTTATCCGTCCTCGAAGATGCTTATGACTGCCCTTACGAATCCCCGGTTCCCGCACTTCAATTGCCTTGTTCGTGTCTTATCCTCTACAATATCCTGGCGAACCTTGGCCACTATGAATGGAAGGGGGGGCGAGGGAATAGAGAGATGCTCATGATTGCCCTGTAATTGATCCCCTAGGCACCTAAGTCCGGTGCCGCACGGAGAAAGCCATCCTTGCGAGCAGCAGGAATGTCCGAGCCAAAAAGAAAGCACTTGGTTCCCTATTGAATGGATGGATAAAGGGCCGCCGCCTTCTCCTCTGCTCTCGCCCCCCCCCCTACTGACCGAGCCTTGATGAGGACACTTCCAACCATTTCCCCAGGACTCCTGGGCAACGGATGGGTCTGCAGTAGTAAGTCGTGAGAGATGTTGCCGAAACGCGTTATATCTGCATCGAGGAGTACCCAGGGGGAGGTTGATTTAATGGACCTAAAGCTATGTGATAGAAAACGCTGGGAAATAACTACGATAGGAGACACTAGATCTTCTTATCGTAAGCTGGGATATATCTCTGTGGATGGACATCCGGTTTTAGTTGACGACTCCGCGGAGCCGGACTTTCCTTCTACCGACGACGAGAACTCCTCCGACGAAGACGGAAAACCCCAACCCTCCCTACAGCCCTCCTCTACACCAAGCCCAGGCCTTGGTTGAACCAAGGAGAGCAACTCCCCTACCCACTGGGGAAAATCCTCGATCCTGCCCCATCAGAATGAGCAATCAAATATGGCCGCCCGCGGTATGCCTTGCTCCATTGGCATCACGGAAGTGGCGTTTGGAATCGATCTGGACACTGATTCTACTGATGCGGACCATTCCTTTTCATCTGATGCGGCGGATGGCATTGTATATAACGATAAGAATGGGATTCCGGACGAAGCCTCCGGATGAATCAGATACAAGGAATCAACTTGGGAGAGCGATGATTCAATGCGGTTTTATGTTGAGCCCATACTACTGTTGGATTCGGGGGCTAAACCCGAAAATGTGGTTAATTACCATAGCTCATGCCCCAAGAATCTCTTGGGTTGGAACCCAGATAGGGTCTTTCAATTGGGAGGGATTGTCCGAGGGATGGTTTTTTTCATCGGGATTCCCCCGGTTCCCGTTCGAATTACCCCTGAGCAATTACGGGTTTTCGAGCTGGGGTCAATTGGATACAGATATATGGATGGGTAAGAGATAGATCCATGGGTAGTGAATAGGTCTATTCCATCGATCAATGATTTTTCCCGGGTTTCTGAATCGGTAGATAGAAATAGATAGGTTTCCACTCGAATCACTATCGATCAATGATTTTTCCCGGGTTTTTGAGCCGTTGGGATCAAGTTTTTGAGTTTAGATCAATTGGATATAGATCGATGGATGGGTAATATATAGATCATGGGTAAGATATAGATCGCAATAGTCCGATTGTATCGATCAATACTGTTTCATCCTTTCCCGATCGGATTCTTGGAGGACCATCCTCCCAACCCAAGAATTCCCTCCTAATTATTAGTCTATTAATTGTTCCCTAATCTCTCAATCATTCATTCTCTATCGGACCATCCCACCCAATTGAATTGGACCACCCCGGGCCCGAAGAATAGTAATAATAGGTCTTCGGGATGATGAATAGCCCACCAAGCCACCAGCATTAATGAATTCGATATTCAAAGAATTAAGTAATCGGATATTGAGTAATATATCGAATAGTTGATTGATTAATCGGATTTGTATGAATAATCAATCAATTGGATTCCTCAATGATGAATCGGATTAAGTCTACCCCGGGTTTTCACTTGGGATCTGGTGTGGACCATGGGTGGCGAATGGCACCGTACGTAACGGTATCTCGATCTATCGGGTGAACATATCAAGATTTCGAGTGGAAGGATCGCGAAATAACTACCATCTTCTATGTGGGAAGGGGGAAACCCATCATCCATCTATCCCTATCTCCGGACCACCGATGGCATCATATATATGTCTGAATCCGAGTGGAGCTGATCCGTCTATATCTAATAGCTGATCTGGGAGCCTGTCCGAATCTGAGTGGAGCCGATCCGTCTATATCTAATAGCTGATCTGAGAGCCAAATGGCATCTATCATGTAGCGGTAAGGATTGGGAATATCCTGATCTGTCGAGTGAACATTCCTCCCTCATACATCGATGATCATATTGGTGATAGATAGCATCGTATGTAGTGGTATCTCGGGTCCCGCCGGATTTGGGGTAGGGGAACCACCATCGTATATGGGGAGAAACCACCATCACATCATATAGAATTGGAATGACGTGACGACGGCATCATATGGAATCTATCTCTATCTGTAAGGGCGGCATCCTATATGATGTAATAGGGGTATCTCGATCTATCGAGTGAGCACCGGGACTTCCGGTCGGTGGGAGAGCCGCGCGCGAGAGACTACAGCGATAATACCTGATCAGCTCTTCCTTGAGAACCGACCGGAGGATGCGTCGATCAGATGCACTCTGTACAGGTTCTTTCAACTGTAGACTCCCAAACATGAGGAGTGGCCTATCACCCACCAGCAATGGGGGTGACGAGGGAGGAGATCCCCTCACTGATGACACGAGGGATCCGGTGGTTGGTTGGCGGATCCCTCCGGGCTTACTGATGCTTAGGTCCTTGTCCAGCCCTATCCTTATTACGGAATTATACCATGTGTTCGTGGAATATGTTGTAACTTCATGTTATCAACGATTAGGACCAAACAGATCTTCTAGCCGGTGAGATCCCCATGCCACTGTCCCGCAGGCACAGGCAGCGGTGGGATATAGTGGGTTCATGTCGTAGTGATACATCTTCTCATCTTTTTCCTGGGACGGGTTCATGAACATCACAGTGTCCTCCGTAATACCCCGAACGAATCAATTCGTCTTGGTCGGATCGGAGCCTTGCTATTAGGCCACCCCCATAAAAATGGGTTCGATCTATTTAAAGAGTGGGGGATGACACAGTAGAACAATTACATAGATCCACATGAGAATTACTCCAATGACCAAGCTGGCTCCTTCTGGGAACACCCGCTGGAATAAGCAAATCTCGCTCGAGATGTGCTAATATTGACATATCCCTTTCCGGAGCCGAGGGGTTATCTTCATTCGTACCATCATATGGAATTGAGCCGCCCTTCCCCTCTCTACGTTCGGGAAAGGTATAACCTTCTCATTAAGCTCGGGACATAGCGTTTCCGCTAGTCTACCGAGCCCCCCGCCCGTTTCGCAGAGTCCCTGACAGCTTATTCCCCATCTCTTTCATCGATTGTAATTCGGTAGATCCGACGTTCCCTAGTAATTGTCTAAACCTTATCTATTTCCTGTCCAGTAGCTGAGTGTTTCAGTAGTAGTATTCCACCAAATCGCGGCAAATTGTGGAAGAAAGTAATATTACTACCATATGTTCCGGATGCCTTTATGACACCATCACAATAGCGATAAAGCATTGCTAGACTTCTTCCCCTAGAGCTGTTTCCAGGGGGATCTTCCGAGAATCACTTCACTCCTAGAAAACACCTTACATCCCGCCGGCATATTCGTACCCTATAGCACAGAGAACGTGAGTGTTATGCACCAAGATTGTTTCCATATCAGATACAGTAAAGGTTTGAACAGTTCCGTCCGGCTTGGCTGGTTGGATAAATTGGTAATAATCGTTGCTTGTTCCGGAATGATCGGTTGCTTCATCACCTTGTACTGTTCCGTATGTAGCTGCTGCACGAGGAGGGGATTTAGGTGGTGGATTCCCCGCCCGGTTTCTTCACATTCTCAATAAGTTTCTTCCTGGAAGTCCAAGATTCCAAATCTTCCTCATAGTTATCCGTATTATTCATCGAAAAGTATACGTCGACATATATCGCATCAATTATGGGGGAGTTATAACTCTCAGACTTCTCTTCGATCCCCTTATATTAGAGAGTTCCTCTGCAGCTGGAACGAGATGGTCTCTGTGGAACGCGATGGATGGCCCCATCGTCATTGTTTCGATCTTGTGGTGATATCCATACTTCGTAGGGGACATCACATCCCCATCGTTCGAAACAGATGCTTTTTCATGCAAGGATATCCCAGGCCCTAGAACGAGTCAAGAACGAGGGGAGGGATATCCCTTTGCTTCGCTGCGCTCCGCGCAGCTCTGGGAAGTCACTTTTTCATGAATAGCTACATGGAGCACGAGGTGGCTTAGCACCCCTCCCTCTTCATTCCATTCCTCGTAAACCCTTTCCGAGCTAATCGTAACAGATCTCGAAATATGTGGACCTCCGGAGCCTTATCATTATTACTAATTCTAGGCCCAATTTCTCATTACTCTTTGTTGGCCCTTCTATGCGGGGTGGGTGGATATCCCACATTTCCATCGAGATCCCTTCCATATGGATGGTGTTTGCGACATGTTCACACGGCGGGGGATTTGTTGGCGATCGGCAGCGTGCATCAGCTCCTTCTAACATGATGCATTTCGACGAAATGAAATCCATTTCTCCACGAGATGCCCCCCTTTCCTCGTCCGGTCGTCCATTCGGCGTGATCTATCTCAGCAGATGAGGCCTTTGCGTGCATACGGATTGCCAGCATATCTCCTCATTACTGCTTTTTCAAAAATGAAGAATGAACCGCCCCCCGACCCGCCTTTCAGCTCCACCCCCTGCGACCACGGGTCCATCCGTTTCTTAGGGGAATACGGCGAAAAGGGGGCAATAACAAACAGTCCTAGCGCTACCCGTAACCAGCAATTCCAACCCGCGAAGTCCTCACGAGCTACTGTGGCAACGGAGCATCAGAGTCGCGATAACCTGCTCATACTCCAACGACTGGGTCCAGTTGCTCAATTTGGCTGGAACATCCGGATCGCTAACTGAATAATGCGGTATCCAATTCACTGCTGGCGGGCGGCTGGATGCGAAATATGGGATGCCGACGGCTCAACATCTGGCTTTTCCTGATACAGAAACTTGGGCGGCTATATGACCTTTTAGTCAAGAACCGGTTACTCCTGCTATTCCGGTCTATATGACCTTTTAGTCAATGAATTGGCTATTCCGGTTACTCCTGCTATTCCGGTTATTACGTTCCCGGGCTATCTGGATCCCCAGTTACCATTCTCCAATTTTCCACCTATCTGTCGAGAGATTCGATTACTTCACCCATTCATTCAGGGGGGGGGGCAGGCCGAGCCACGCGATCTGCTCCAACGGGGCAGGGATCTTCACTCTCTGCCCCCTATATCTATATAAAAGGGGATGGGGCACTCCATCTTATCGGCATCTCCACGGGCGCGGATCTTCGGAAGAAGAGAAAGGTGAGCCGGTCAGCACTGGCAAAGGCTTCTTCTTAACGGAGATCTCTTCTTGACGGTCTTCATAGAATCTTTGATCGCTGGAAAGCACTGGCTATCACTGGCACTTTCCATTTCTATCCGGATCTGGTTACGGGTGGCTGGACTGGTGGACCTTCCCCTCAAGCCTACTCCATCTATCCGTTTCTTTCACTTTTTTGGCCCACTATGAATGAAAAGGGGGGACACGGACCAGACTTTAATGCCAAGCCACAACCCGCTCGAAAAGGATCAGGCAGTTGGTTCGCTGTTCGGGCATAATCGAATCTAGGGAGAGCTCCCGGGCCCTATTCAGAGTCACTATGAGGGCCTTCCCCTCTCTACGTTCGGGAAAGGTATAACCTTTAGGCGTAAGCAGGACCGTTAGGTACTGACACTCGACCGGACACTCGACCAACGGGAGAGGGAAGGAAAAGGCCCCTTTTCGTTTCCGGTTGGACAAGCTGACCCTTCGCAATGAGCCTGGAGGATCATACATACGCTGCTATGAGATCAGCGAAGAGCGGGTTGGACCATCTCGCAACTTTGACTTATTCCACCTGGCATGATCGGGGAAAACGGGGTTCGAACCCGCGACTTCTGGCGTGACAGACCGGCACTCTAACCAACTGAGCTATTTCCCCTTTCTCCCAACTCTTAGAGCCGAAACGCTCTTTCAATAAGCTTATACTTCAGAAGTGTTCTTTCATTTATTTACCTGAGATTCCATCTCTGCCCTAACGGACAAAGCACTCGATGCAACCGAGCACACTTTTTCTCTGGGGCTTATTCAGTTATTCATTCATGTTCTTCGAAGATTTATGGACAAAGTATGATGATGATGGAGTATGAAACAGCCTCGCATTTCATATTCTCGATCGGCGAAGCCCAAAAAACCGGGAGGAATCGTACTTCTTAATAGAGCTTTCATGCCTGCTCGGCAACCTGCCGGAGAAGTAAGTGGTGCACTAAGCTGGCCCCCTCTATTTGAACGGTGAGAAGCACGGAGTCATTATCGTCAATCTAGGGCTGTGCCCCTCCACCAGCTTCCCCAGCAGCAATCCCTTCCCTCGCTCCCCACCACCCTCTAGGTCCGATAGGCACTCAGCGCTGGTTTCATAAATGACGGGTAGCCTGGTCGCCACCCCGCTGCAGAGCTCATTTCGTCTCTATTCCTTTGCGTGCTCCCTCTCTCCGACAGCAGCGCACGAGCGTGCTCAGCGCTGTGTGTGGCATGTGATCGCTCGGCGCCGCCCGGACGAAAGGCGCACAGTACCACATGTGACGGACGCAAAGGATCCGCGTCTGCAGCAGGGATCCGATCTCCCGTAAATTCGCTTGGCAGACACTGCTCAGGATCGTATGCCGTGTAGCCGCCTTCGCTTCTCATGGACAGCCCCTGAAAAAAGGAAAGGCACGAACATAAAATGTTGATGGCCTTCTCTGTTGCTGGGGGTCAAGTGGTGGTGTCTGATTGTGACCCGGGACCGAAACTCTCTTCGTTGCTCGATCCGTATGCGGGCAAACTGGTTCGGGGAAAGCTCGAAAGAGCCTATCTATACTGAGGCTTCGCCCTTCAAGAAAGAAGTAATTAATAGGGAGCGAGCTGCGGTACGAATAAGGAGAGATGAATATAGGGTCCATTCGAGCAAGCGAGCAAGTGTTCTCCCACACCTTTCTTTATTCATAAGGGTAAGGAAGAAACCGAATCTTTCGGTTTTCGGCGACCACACGTGTGTGAATAGATAGGCAATTACCATGTTATTAACGGATATGGAGTAGTCCGGCCAAGCCCCGTGTGGGTGACGAATGCCCTATCAGACCTAGAGGGTGGTGGCCAGCAGGCGTACTCTCTCTCCAGTCGACGATTGCCTTTTCATTGTTTCGATATAGGGGACCACTCGGAAGCGGGGGAAGACCAAGTCCCCCTACGGAATGAATCAAAGGGGAGGGTGAAAAAGACCTCTCTCCGGGAGCGGGCGAACAGGGGGCGGGAGGAACAACCAAGGGTAACGTTTGCTTGGGTTCCTTTTTTTTCGAAGAATTCATAATTAATAAGCGTGAGCGCCAAAACAACTCCGAACCAGAGAGGGGGAAGCATGCGACCCACCCAATCGAACGGTTCCCAATCCCTAGCCTACTGCATCGACACCGCACGAGCCAAGCACTGGCGGGCGACCCCCCGGACCGGCACGCACGATGATTTCGTGTCCGATCGGCGAGTTCTCGGATCGCAATCTTTTCCCAGTGTCCATCGGACCCCAGCCAGCCAGCTCTTGACTCGACGGAAGAGGTGGGATTAGCGCATACACGATTTCCAGCCGTGCTCCTTCGGCCACGGTGGCCGGCTGCAGTTGCCTTTGCCTCGCAAAAGCTCTCCTGTGGGAACGAGAGAAGGGCAAGGAATAGATAAGTAATTAATGGGGGGGGCGCGACGCGACTTGAAAGATTTCGATTTTCGCATTGAGGTCGGGGGTGCCAATCTTGGGAGCTACGCCGAACTTCATTATTTTATGCCATTCCTTCCGATTCTTGATGTAATTCCAAGGTCAAGTACGTATTTGGTCTCGCCCCGCTTCGATAGCGTGACAACAGCTAAGGGTCGCCAATCCACCCACCATAGGAGTTCGGTTCGAAGCCACCGCTGCGAGCGAAGATCCGCTCATTACTAGACCTTCTCTTTCCACACCAAGGCGCTATTCGTGCTTACACGATACATGCCATTCCTACTACTGGCAGGCAGGCACCTTATCGGATCGGACGACACCTCGTGCCCTTCTTGATTCATGAGAGCATCGTGGTTATACCTTTCCCGAACGTAGAGAGGGGAAGGAGGACTTTTTGGTTACCTCCCGTGGCCGAGAACTTCACTCGCTCCACAGGAAACGCCGGGCGACCGACCTTGGAATGAGGAATCAGGCGCCCGCCGTGAATTTCTTCGTATGATCTTGGGGTGCTTCGGTTCCTTCTCCCGACACGTACGATCGCCCCGTCGTGTTTTGGTTCTAGGGAGATGCGCGGCGGTTTACCCAACTTGTACCATCCCGCTCTCCACCTTGTCCCATCCCCAAGAGGTAGGTAGGTCGCGGGCAGTGATCGTCCCCTTGCCCCGCCCTTACTTGCACCTTTGATCGTGTGATTCTGAGTTGTTCCCTGCACCGTTCCCGTATGGGACCTACCCGCTGCCATGACCTGCCGTGCACTGCCAGCCCGGCCATACTTTCGTTTCAATCGAGAACTGTCGTGAGATGGAAGGCCCGTGTTCCTCCCATCCTCCATCCCCGGCCCGGTAGGGTTATGCGGCAGGGGGGCGGTCAGGTTGTGAGGGCTGCGGGGGCGGGGGCAGGTGAGGGTTATCCCTCTCCTGAGCTACGCGAAGGGCCTTGCTTTCAATACTAGGGCCGAGTGAACCGGGCGGACCGGGGAGGGATTTTCGCCCGAAGAATTACGCCTATCGAATGAATGATTGAATAAAGAAATGCATCAAAAAGATCTTTGCTCATGGTTCACCGTGTTTTTCGACACGCCATTTCTTTTAGCTCGTAGTAGAGCATCAAAAAGTGGAAAACCCGAGCCCGGTCCCCCCACCCCCATTTCTTTATCCAATAGCGCTCCGCCTTGTTCATTAAGAAAGGGGGGACCGGCCCCAACAATGAGTAATTAATGCGCCTTGAATAAGTAATTGGTTCAGGAAGGGTTGGGTCTTTTAGCTGGGATTGTGACACCTGCCGCTGCTTTTAATACCAACCTAGGACCTGGAACTCAAATCCAACTTTTCGGGCGGGCCTTCGATCCCTAAAGGAATGAATGGAAAAAGTAGTGCCGAATCTCAGAATTGTTCCTTCAGCCGCCAGAACCCAGCAACTCTCCTGCGCTCTCGGTCCTCCGGACGGGGTGGTACCTTTACAAGTCTACGGTCCCTACTTATCCGAGGCCCACTCCGTGGTAATGGAAAAGGAGGTAATGAAAACGAAATCCTTGTCGGTCCGAGGGAGTTGCCGGACCGAGCTTACAGAACCCCTGTGACATGTTGGCCGTGTAACGGGAAAATGATCATGGAAGTCCCGTTTGTTGCAGGGTCCGGGCCCAGCACAAACATGGCTAAGCTTGCTTGCCCAGCGAGCAAGCTGTGAGTGGGGGGGGGGTCGTTCTTAGTCATAATGTTGCTCACCTTCGCCTTTTGCTATTCCGGATACGCCGGCGTGACGACTCCTCGAAATAAGAATTCGGAGAGGCGGTAGATAAAAACTCTGTCAATCGCTTCGCTTTCCGCTCCGAAAGTTCGATTCCGAAACGTCATTGTCGAAGTGTTTCCGATCGCTCCCGATCACTGTCGGGGTACTTCTCTGCCAACCCTTCGCCCTCTATGTAAGAAGGACTGCCATTATTTCATTTACAAGGGTGGGTTTTTGGCTTTTACTTCTAAATCGGTGGGGCGGGCGAAATCTCGGTCAAACTTTGGGTGATTGGTTGCGCGTGGGCGATCTGCGAAGGCGGCGCAAATTCCGGCATCAGGACCAGCCGCCGGTTCATCAGGATCTATTTTGCTTCTCTCACCTAGAAAAGGCGTGCGTGGAGAGGGACGTAGAATATGGAATCGGATGCAGAAAGCTCGGCAACGAGTGCTCCTACGCCGTATGCGCGCTCCTTCCCCCCTTGAAGAAATAGGGCGCTCGGGAAAGGGGTTTCGCCCAAGAAACGGGACGTGACGGGGGGTTTACTGGAAGAGCATGACGAATTGATCTAGCTTTGGGGGTTGGAAGATAGTTGATGGGAAAGTCCCTTCGCTTCTCGATCGCGCGGTTCATAAGTGGGGCTAACGAACAGGGTTTATATGGCTAGTCGCCCAGCGGCATGATGTACCCCTTTTTGTACGGCGATTCGCCACTCCCCTATGTTCAAATAATGGAAAGTGAAATCTCGGAAACTCAGGATCTGTCTTCCAGAATTTCGGTGGACGAGTTCCAGGGAAGGTAACCGGTCAATTCACATACTTCGTTCATCGGAGAAAAGTGGGCTGATTCGATTCTATCCGAAATCGTTCTCGGATAGGGACGCGGGAACGGGAGGCTTCCCTCGATCAGCTTCACGGGCGGGAAAAACCCAAATTCCGCTTCGTATTCGGTAACAGCAGGGAATACCCCTATATCGGAACAATGGAGAAGAACAAAAACGATCCTCATTTCATCCCCATTTGACACGGAATGATGGAAAATTCCGTCTAATCGAATCGGGAGATATTTGGGGAAGTCTTCTCCAAGATCTCCGACCCGGTCTCGCAGAGAGAGTCACAATCCGATAAAAGATTGCACCCACCCCAGAAATCGGATCTTGCGTTTCCGGAAGGGGACTGACTTCGATTTCCGGGTCCCGAACTAATCCATTCTGATATTCCGTTCTCGGGTCTCAGTTCGATCTCTTTCCCGATCATAAAGAATCGATCAATTCGATAACGTACCTATAAGTAGGATGGATGGATGGTGACTCATTTGCAGTAATCACATTTCAGTGAGACCACAACACTTCACCTTGGAGAGCATCCTAGATGGCGCGTGCCCTCGATTCCTTCCCCTCGCTACGCTCGGGAAAGGTATAACCTTTCATTCTTGCTAGTTCACGGGGCTGGACGAGGGCAACAGGATCTTATCCTGGCCGAAATCCTGCCTTCGGTTCTTTGCCCCATATACGATGCCCGGCTCCTATTCAAGTTCACTCTGTCTATACATATCACTCGATAGCCCCTAGCTGGGGGGGAGCGACTGTATGGGGGTCTATCTCTTTCGTTCCTTCCCACATGTGGCATGGGTTGACTCCTTCCCTTCCCGGCCGATCGGCTCCTTCCTGTCGGCCCTCACTTGGTGGCCCTCAAGTCCACTTCACTCCGAGGTTTTCTTATTAGCCCCTGGGGTCATGTTACCAGGCGCAGATTGAATCATTTCATACGCCAGGATCAGATTATCCAGCCGGGTCACTGATTCGGGTACATTTGTCTATTTGCCCGGCTCAGAGGGATGAATGTTGAGTTGATACCTAATTAGGCTTTTCGTCGATTTGAGGTTCTTTTGCCCGCCTCCATCCCAGGAATTATTATTAATATCTCTAGGGAAATTGTTCATTCCGTGTCAACGGCGCATTCACCAATTGGATGTGAATGCTTTTCGATATCGGCATGTCGATTTTTTCTGATTCTCGGAATCAGTTATCGCCGCCAATTGGAAATTAGGTGCCAAGGGTTACCCGGCCGATGGTTATACAACATTCACTATACGTTATATATTAGAAATCAATTCGTATAATGCAATAATCCCACCCAACTGTCAATGAACTCCAGAGCGTGATCTTGGGGGACAGCCTCGATAACGCTCCTTCTCACCATGACAGCCACGTTAGCTAGATAGGTGGTTCATCCTAATGAATCAATGTTCTTTTGAAAACTCAGGACCATTAAGATGAGTCGGCCGTGAGCGCGACACCACCCATGTAGTATTCAACCCATTTCCCAGGGGTTTCACGTCGGGGATTCCTTGTGGCACAGAAATAGCTAATGCTGGAATATCAGAACCCTCGTATTTCCGTCATGGCGTAGGCCATAGACTAAATTGAAGCAATCCCATCAAAACCAAGTCGTTAGCTTATATATATTGCAGACCACATGTGACTGGTTCATCTTCTCATCCAAGAGTGTACGTGAAGCTTCTGGACCAATTACTGCTGTTCCGTAGCGGGGTGGGGACACAGGTAAGGTAATTCTAAATTACGACCGGCTCGGCACCCCGCAAGCCAAAGATTGAATCAGTCTATCTGGGTTTCTAGCCCCGATTTGAAATCTTTTCATAAATTACGTACACGCCTCGGCCGACGCATAGTTAATCAAAGTCACGGGTGGTGCGGCTATTCAAATCGAGATTCGTGGCCGTATTTAGTCAATCTATTTCTACCTCCGCCAAGGTAAGCCTTCGACTCGATCTGATAAGCATTCTCCCAAGATTGATTCCAATCGATCCAACCCAGGAAAAGGGGAACATCCAAAACTCCCCCCCAGCACCTTGCTCGATGATTCAGAGGAGAGGGTGCATCTCGAATCTTATCACTAAGATCAGGGTCGGTCTTCGATAGACCTTACCACCGCGTACCACTTATCTGTTTCATTATCAATAGGCAGCCGCCTACGGTCTCTTTCTCCTAACCACGACGGCGGGTGGACAACGGAGGAGCAAGCATCTCTCTCTTTTTCGTTTATCATTAAACCGTTGCACTTCTTCACGGAGTAAGTAGGTTTATGGATTTATACTAGTACTCCTTCCGAAGGCGTAAGGCGTGAGGCATAAGGAGGTCCGTTAGGAACTCTAGGACCGTTAGGAACTCGAGGACCTTTAGGTACTCGGATGTTGTTTCCCAAACGAGAAAGCCCGGATGTTCGGACCGGACACAGAACAAGTGTGAAAAGCTGGAATCTTGATTCATCAAAGTTCTAGTTGGCCCAACCCATATCCCGCGAATTAGAGATATCCAGGCGGTAAGGATCCTTCGGTACGCGGCGATTACCTATTCTTCTTTTCATCAGAATCAGGATCGACCTCGAAGAACTCACATTCGCTACTCCATTCATATATGGGCGAAGACACCTATCATTCATCGGACCACCACGTAGAGCTCATCTTATTTCTTCATTGAATAGGGGGGAAAGGGCGCAGAGCTCAGAAAGAGGTCCGCTCACTTTTCCAAGAATTGAGGTGAATGGCTCGGATGCCACATATGTAGAAAGGGGAATTGTAGGGTCAGGCCATGATATGGCGACGTGGGATTGATTCTCCCTAAAATGATGGACCAGCCGCCCTTCGGCTAATAAGCAGAACCATTTGTTCATTCAGGGAAAGAAAACGCATTGCTCGGTGCGCCATCATGATTGAGCAATTGAATCTTTGATAAGGGCGCAAGCTCGCTTTGCTTCGCTTTCGGAGTAGGCGGCGGGCCGGCCTCTGTTCGTTTCGCCAACCGAGTGGCTTAGCCGTATGGTACGGCATGGTATGGCCAACAACTTTCTATATTTCGATAAAAAAGGATCAGGGAATGAAAGTCAAAGCTAGGACGCAGAGCCCCAGGCCTGAGCCGTCTCTTCGCCGGCCAGGGAACCACTTGTCCGGCTCTGGATATACCTTCGCTCTAGCTCGCCAAATAAGATCCTTACAGGACCCCTTGAACAAATAGAGATTGGCGCTGGAAACGCAGAGGATTTTGTACTTCAGCGGGAGGGGAGAAAATAGAAAAAGGATCTGGCTATTGCGCGACATAAAGAATTGGATTGATTGCCAGCCCGCCCTCCCTTGATCCCCCGACCACCCGATCGGTCATTTCATGGCCTTAATAATAGGTTGTTCCGGGTCTACGGATAGGAAAAGATGCTGGTTAGAGAAGGGCTAGATGCTGGTTCTTGTGATTGGTCATTCCCCTGCCAATAATTGATAATAGATAGTAAGAGCCAGCTTCTCGAACTTGCTCCTGGGTCGGTCGCACCCATTTATTGAATCTTTCCTCATTGAACCGCCAGCAACCAATCCCAGCTATTTCTATTCCTTTCCCATCCGACGAACACTTTGATTGGTGATTGCTTCCGGGGTGAACACTTCGAAATGCCATCATGAACCCATCGAGCTAACCAACTCAGCTATCTCATCGACCACCAGCAATTCAATGACCTGCCGCCAACCCGACCGATAAATCCAAGGAATGGTAAATCGGGCGGGGCATCAGTCAATCAATCGCTTATTTTCTGTTCTTATATGCCAATGAGACCTTCGGTCAATCAATCACGAGGGCCAAGGCCAACTACCGCTTAGCCATCAAACCATTCCTTCCTAGCCCTCGATGCCCCAACCTCCTGTCATCTGCTCGCTCCATACCAGCAACAAATAGATGTCAGCGCGCAGATGCCTGCCATCAACCTACGATCAATGGCCTTTTCGATCGGAACTAAAACCATCCAACCCGCCGGGTTTACTGAATGATCCTAGCAGGGAAAGTCAATGAGGAGTGCCCGGGGCAAGCGTTAGCGATGGACCAGGTAGGGAGAGCTGAGCTGGTTGGTGACCCGGGTCGAGCATCGATCTAAGTCTCTCGCTCCCGCGAGGCGATTGGCTATCATCGGTCATTGTTAATGACCTTGCTTGCCCCATCGCTACGCTCGGGTCTCCTCATCAGAGAAAGGAGAAGCGGGGTGGTGCCTTCGCGTTGCTCGGGTGAAGGGCATCTCCCTCGGGCTCGGGTTTCAAGCATATCCGTGTATCCGACCTGCCCCCATTTCATGAAGGGGCTCAGAGACATAATTATGCCATAAGGTGGTGGGTGGTTCCCTTCTGTGATCTAGCTAGCGGGGAAAGAGAGTTAGTAGATGAGATGGAAGTAAAGGCCCCCAGGGCTCAAGAAGGAAGTGGATCTATCATCGAGATGATCGAGACCCAGCCATTTCCACCATCCAGATCCTGCAGCCCCTCCCGAATTACTGCAACGATTCCCCCTTCTTCCCAAGAATTGATATAATAAAGGTTATACCTTTCCCGAGCGTAGCGAGGGGAAGGCAAGATTCACCGCAACGAATCACTGACCAACGGAAGCAGCACCGAGACAACCACCCAATCACTCACCGGAGCGAAGCACTGAAACCTTCTCCTCCACCAACGATCAGTCGGAGCCAAGCGACCACTGATACCGGATGAACCCGGTCGAGCCGGGTTGTTCATCCTGAGCATCAATAATATAGATTCTGCCCGGGCATATATTCATATTGAGTGGAATCGCCATAAGCGCATCGCACCTATACGTGCTCGAAACTACCACCCCTACTACTGCACCGGGGACACCCCGTTTCTTAGTAATGAATAAGGAACGGCACAGACGCAACGGAACTCTTCGGATTACTTTTTTGCGAAGCCGAGAAGCAAGAAGGAGGGAGCGGGGGGGCACCGCTCTTTGTGCGAGCAAAAATCAAGGTCCTTTTTCGAAGAAAAAAAGAGCGCCGGCCGGAGTTCCGGATCTTTCCCATCATCCATTTATCCGATTCATTGTGTAAATATTGGCTTGGCTAGGTCGGGAGAGAGACGACCGGGGGTACGCCCAGCCGAAAAGCTGCTGTTTCCGGAGCGTGCGATTAATTCCAAAGAACCCAAGGCCAGATAAGTCCTATTAATCAAAGTGAAGATCTCCGATCTTCTTTTTTAAACAAATATCCCCCATCAGTTTGTGCTTATATAGTGACGTTGCGGGCAACCTTCGGCCTTCAACGGCCCACGTACATGATAGTACCTCTAGAGAAGTTGGTGCGAATAGAATATAGAAGAGTGCCGTGCGACACTCCCGTTCGGAATCTGTGCGAGAATGAGGGTTCTTCGTATATGACTTCCAAGATCATTCTCATGGAAGAAATGGTTTTTAGTACGACCCTGTCCCGTGGTGGGATGATAGTCAGGGGGTCGGAGCTCGCTTCGCGACGCGTATACTTCCTCTGTCGAAATGGAATTGGAACCGAAAACTTCCTAGTATCGCACGACCTGGTCCATCCATTTCGCTGAGATCCCGTCCAGTATTTGGCGGCCCCCCCCGGGGCAGGGGTGAGGTTTCCCCTCGAATCAAACGGCGGGTGTGATCGGATGTTTCCGTGAGCAGTAAGCAGCAGGTCTCTGTCCAAGACCATTTGGTGAAGCTGGTGGTTTACGTGACCGGGGCGGCCTGATTCGTTCGGTAGATCCGGTCGAGGTGGTTCTCGTTCACCAGCGCGTAGGTGGTAGAAGTTCCCATGACCGAGTATCTCTAGCCCCTGCGAACATCTTTTCTGAATGTCTTAAAGAGGGCCTCTCTAACCGGTGGAAAGTGGTGGGTGTCCACCCACTTCGGCCATTCCTGGCTCGGCTCCGATAACGCTATTCCGGGAGGAGTCGGGATAAGGGCACTGGATCCCTTCGGACCAGGAGAACGTGTGACGCTGGGTTGGGGTTTGGTGGACCAACTGGTCGCTCCTCTGGTTGAAGTATCGGGCCTCTTTTTTGCACCCGCCGTTGCCCTGGTTACACCTTCGGGATACCCCTCCAGGGAGATCCATTTCGCTCTACCCCCCCCCCCCCCCAATCCGAACTTTACGCCGGGGATACTCTCCGTCGTGGGATTAGACCAGGGGGAATCTCCATAGAGACTAGTCCCTCATATTCTGCACGTAGGAGATCGAGACATAGCCCGTCGCCATCGCTGAAGGACGTTTGGCGAGGAGGTTTTCCTAGGGAGGGAAAAGATGTGGATATACCTATATATACCGATACGTACCTGTATCGACTTATACATATATCGTAGTATCTATATAGAAGTAGATATATTGTTTCGTCCCCCCCCCTATTCATATATTTCCTTATATTGTCATACCATACGGATGGAAATGAGAATTTGATGCAATATCCACATATAAGTAATGTTGGCGAGAAGAACATATATCGGTAGTTGTCCGGTCGTACCCGAACAATGATATTCCAGGGGGAAATGCACCTAAAATCGAATATTTCGAGCCGGCTTCCGTGGGAAATTCAGGGTTCCTTTTTGATGCTGCGATCACGTAAAAACATGAACTTTGAGGCTCAATGGCTAAATACATGGCAATCGAATCATGAGCCGGGATCATAAAGAGCGTACTGCGAGTAGAAAGTAGAATTGATACAATGGATTCGGGAGCATTAAACCTCTCTTGTTCGAAATAATCGAAACACATCAAAATGGTACCAGCCGTACTTAATAATGGAAAGATTTGGCGAAAATATGTGGAATTGTCTTTCCCAAAAAAATTATTCCGGAAAGAATGGGCAATAGTTAGGAGAGGTGCGCCAGCGGCGAGCAAAAGCATGGTTATTAGATACCGAAGGAAACCCCGGCCAGGACCACACATGCAAGTTTCCCTGCATGTGGCTCGTCCGTGATAACTCATTCAGATTTGCGCGAACTAGCGGAACCGTAGGATGCTCCCTCCCGCATGAGCGAACCTTTTCGGAACTGATGATTTGTGGAGTCTATGGCATATGCCACTATCCCAGCCCGGATCTAGGTTCTATTGAGAATGTCCAGACGCCTTCGAGTTCGCCCCGGAACTACCAACAGTTGTACCTTGTCCTCAATTCAGGGGGCAGGGCCTACGTCTTTGGCTCTACGAGAGAAAGCCCCCAGATGGAGGAATCGGATCTCAACCCCGGAAAAGCAACTCTTTATCCCGTTCCGGGGACCTACCTTTGGGATATCATAGTGAGGCTCCGGTGCGAGTAAATCGCAATGCATCTTGCTCAGCAGGTCAAGCGTAGCCGGCATCCACTTGGAGTCGTCCATAGTGGTGCCTATCCTTCGTTGCATGTCCAGGGCATATTGAGCGCAGCTAATATGCGGCCGCCTATTATGCCCAGGAGAATGGCGCAGGAGGCACCCCCCCCCTCCACGAGAGTAACCTAAAACCACTGTACGGGTTAGGGGGTCAGCTGTTTGGCAGATCCCAGAGCATATATTCCCCATAACTCATGGGGTAGATCTCTCTCTCTCTTGCCTATCCTGTGCTCGATAAGGTCCTATCCCGCCAGTTCCTCGGCTGCTTGGTTCCATTTAGTTGTCTCACATGATACTCGGGATATTACCCAGTCTTTCAACCCATATTGGTATGGCATTCTCCTGATTCGCCCATCCATTTCCGATGCCCTTTCCAGACGCGGCGCAGCACCCCCGGGGGCGGGGACGCGCGGCGGGCGTGTTTCCAGGACATCGCATTACCATCTACCGCCCTTTCCTCCCTCGATTCAATATTCGATGAAATAATAGAGCTATTCACGCATCGTCGTATGCTCGACTTCGGTTGCCGGTGCAATAGGTAGGAGTACACTATGGCAGGATCAGTCACCCGGGCAGACCAAACCCTCCTCCAACAAGAATTGTGCTATGCCCCACTTCTCGCCCCGATCCCTATAGAGCGAAAGAGCAGCCCGGTGATCCCTAGGTTGCAGCACGTTCGATCGTTTACTCCTCGCGCCGCTGCCGCCGTTTCTAGGACCGACCCACGCCAAACCTGTTAATCACAGGTACTTCCGTAGGGTCGGTCGCACATGAATAGTAGCGTTCGGACTCATGTGCCTTCCAGAACATCCTAAGGGGAGCTACCTCGCTCCTGTTGCGTACGATTAGCCAGCCTTGCGGCGGCAAAACGATGATAGTACCCCCATGCTACGGTTCCCTGCGGTCCGAACCCGCGCATTAGGTGAGGGAGCTATTCCGGGCGATAATAGCTTTAAACCTTCGCATTCCGAAGCGCGCTGCCCTCCTAGGCGCACAACACTGGGTGATCCGAGCCAACCCACATTACTTACTAACGGTGGATAATCATATTTCTTGGAGGTACTAAATACAACTCCATGAATGAGCAGAATTAGGGTTGCGTTAATGGGAAAGATCTCTGGGGAAACCGCTGAAAAAAGATTGAACATGTGGAAGAAGGAATAGGAAGGGAAGAAAGGGAAGGGATCCGGAAAAATTCTTATTTCATTTTCCGATCGGTTGTTGCGGCGCAGCACTAAGTTACTTACGGAAGGAAGCAGCGCTCTGGGAAGGAAGAACACTTCCAGCAGCAGCTCCTATTTGGTCGGGGGGGCGCGGCGTTAGCTGACACAAGCGGGAGAATGCCTACGCATTCCCCCCCACAAGCCGGACCCTCCCGGTCCTTAATAAAATCCCGATTCTCACCCGTTCCTTATCAATAGTTGGGAGCACCGAAGGATATCTCAAATCACTTCTCTGGTGGCCTATATTCGAATGACCCCATATTTCAATAATATAAAGAAATGGGCTCCCCATTCATTCATTCCATTTAAGGGGGAAGGGAAGAAGCCTTTTCTCCAACACTCATCTTATGATGAGCATCGAAAGAGGGGAGATTTTGACCACTATTGGAGTGGTCGCCCGGTAGAGCTTATTAATCATTGAAAAGGGGGAGGGCGTTGCCTTTTCCCTCGTAGTAGCGACAACTCCCCTTCTTTTTCCAATAATTAAGAAGGCGGTTCGTTTACGCTGCCCCTGAAAAAACCCTGCTTCCCATTCCGTCGAATAGGGAGGATGCTTTTCGAAAGAGCCTTCCCCTCCTTGACTCGGGAAAGGGCCAGTACCTAACGGTCCTGCTTACGCCTTTGGGAGAGCATTATGATCATGCCCCCCGAGAAAAGGGAAGGGCCCAGTTCCATATTCCACAGTAAAGCGCTAATTTCCGGAGCGCTCCCCTCCCCCTGGCGGCGTATCTGTCCGTACCGGCGCCTGCAGGAAGTATCCAAATCTTACCCGGACTAGCCCAGGTTTGGTCGAAATATCCCGGTCGGACAGCTGGTCAGTGGTGGATTGGCAGGAAGAGCCTTGTTTGGTCAATGCCCAGGGATTCAGTGATGTTATCCCTGCATCGTTTATCGTCCCGATATTTGGTTAGCTGTCGAACCGGATCGTCCTAATTCCGTAAACCCTCCATTTACGAGTGTGCAACAAGCATGAAGAGAGTAACCGCCGAATCGGCGGGGTTAAGATGATGTGTACCGGGGTGAGATACTTCATTAGTGTCTTTATCCCGCATAGAAGGTTGATAGCTGAAAATCCCATATTGATCCTCTCTACTATTTGATCAGTAGATCGCTTACGCTTGCCCGGACTAGTGGCAATGGGAACTCCACCCCAACAAACGGATAGGTTGGAGCAAGCCCACTATTGGATAGTTGGCTACCTCAACCGGAGCATCATTGGAACTGGAGTATGGAGTATTGGAACATTTGATCGAACCAGCCCCGGCAGAGGGGCGACCAAGACCTTTTATTCAGAGATAACCTTTTCCTTACCGATCCCAAGCAAGAGTGAGACACCGATCCCGAGACCGCATATTAAACAAGAGTGGGGACCGCATCTCCTTCTTTCTAAAGGGGGGCGGCAAGCATTCACCAGCAAACCCGCCCGGATGAGCGAGCCGGAAAGAGTCCCAGCTACCATTACCATGTGTTGGTGGAGTTAGCCGCAAAACCGTTTCGAAAGGGGGGCCCGGTCTTCGGGTCCAAGCACTTCTTTGGTTGCAAACCAGGTGTATCCGCCCGCAGCAACCTCCTCGGCGGGTCAAGAGATCATGTTCGATGATTGATCGCTACCTCCACCATATGAAAGTTGGATCAGGAGAAGAGGGATTCGAACCCTCAACCTGTGGTTTTGGAGACCATTGTTCTACCATTGGAACTATTCTCCCGACGAAGAATTGGTTATTTACGAGCCAGCCGGTTGAACCAAAGCTGAGCGTAGCGAGGTAGAGAGGGAACTCGACTGTTTCGGAAACAGAGGGAGAGGTTCGATCACCCAACATCGAACGGGAAGAATACCTTGACGCAAAGGAGCGGAGCTGCCCCCCATTTTTTAGGCGAAAAGCGTTCCTTCCCCTCTCTACGTTCGGGAAAGGTATAACCTCGGTTTTCGGAAAAAAGGATTTGATTCCAAGAAATAACCTACCCTGAACCCCCCCCCCTGAAGGTAAAGAAGGGGGGCGCTCCGCCCCCCCTTTTTGGATTCATAGGGGGGGGGCACCTTGAAAGCGCTTCGCGCTTTCCCCAGCTGTTTCACCATGCAGAATAACGAAGAGACGGGGGCGAGGGAGGAACCGACATCGCTGTCGAAGGCCTCGCATGACCACGCTCTCCCTTGCTTTACCCCCCTTTGTTGGTAAAGCCGCGAATCAGCCACCACACCGGATACCGTCACACAGGATCAACACGAAGCAGCCGCATCCGTTGCCACCCATACGGACAAGAATTTGAGATGCTAAAAAGAAAGAGATGCACTAAGAATTTGAGATGTACTAAGAGTTTGAGATGCACTAAGAATTCCAAGTGCAGGGCTACGGTGAAATACTCATATCTATTCGTACCACCGGTACAACACCCAGCCGGCTTTTCCCGTAGATCCACGGGAGAGCATGGTGGAGTGGAGTCACTTCGGAAAGAACCATAGTGCTCGCACAAAAGAGGAAGATCCGGCACGCTGGCCGACAGGCTTGAGCTGTGCCTTCCCCTCTCTACGTTCGGGAAAGGTATAACCTCGGGGACATGCGCTGCCATTCCAAGGACGGGTCCCAATGTTGGCTCTAGATGTTCATCAAGGGCGGGGCTCGTGCTGTGGCAGGCACCAGAACTATGTCTCGAATGCCCAGACACATAAACTCAAATCCACTGTCGCCTCACTCACTTGCTTAATAGGTCTGATATTACCCATGATGATGTATGTTCGCTCTTCATACGGGAAGAACCATACTGATTTCTGACGCGTCCATTTTCCGAGGTCGAACGAGGTCAGTAGCGAAAAACCAATCAGAATAAATTCTTGAATCATTAGCCAAGAAGAGGTCAGCTAGAATAGGGTCAAGAAGACCTTTTTCGACTAGCCATGAGAATATGTTGTCCAATGTCTGCTCTTGAGCGTCGTATCGAAGTACCGCAGTTCATGTGGATGCGGCTTATTTCTTTCTTTATTGAATAGGGGGGCGGCCGGCCTGGCCAAGAAGAACCCACCGGGATGCGGCCCCGCGGCCGGCGGAACCAGAGGTACATCTCCAAGCCGAGTACCCCGCCGCTCGTCAACCAGCCGACCTCCCCCAGCCCAGCTTGACCCCCGTGTAGGTCTGACTAGGCCGGCACATCGGTTGCATCGCTCTCGACGGAGAAGGTAAACCCCATCCCGGTATCTCTGGTTCACTAACTGCGCCGCCTTGCTGTCGAAGACGAGAGTCTTTTCGTCGTTCCCTCGACCAACGAGAGAGGAAAGGAAATTCCTCTCTCGTTGGTCGAGTGTCTAAAGACCCTCTCCCGTTGGTCGAGTGTCTAAAGACCCTGAGGATTCGTCCATCCAATTTCCCGGTCCTTCCCCTCGCTACGCTCGGGAAAGGTATAACGTGGAGTGCCCACCCAGTTCTAGTGTCGAATTTCGGCATGTAGATCGCGGGGGCGTAGCGGGCTTGGCGGCTCACTTGCATGGAGGTGGACTGGTTGGATCGTCGTCGCCAGTGTTTCGGAAAAAAGAAGGAAATAGATGATCGATCTCCCCCTCACCCCTTCTTTGATTTAAGGGGTGGGGGGGCAGCGAAGCCCCAGGCTGCTTTTGAGAACCGACTCCCCTTCCTTCCCTTATCAGGAAAGGGATAATCCTCGGCGGACGGGAAAGTCGGTAGGGACTTTCCCTGACTGCCAAGGAGGGAGGAGCCGAACCGTACGCTGGCGCGGGTACGGGATCTATTCAATTGAAGGGGATCGAAGGACACTTCATTTGTGCTTCAGTTTTTTCATGTTCGGAGTTGGAACATCAAAAGTAAGGGATGCCCAAACGCATAATGAAGATTCAGGATTTCGGTCGAAGGCGTAATCAAGGGCGAGGAATTTGCGGGCATTTCCGTGTCGGGTAAAGCATTTTTCGCATCTAGGTACCGGTACCTAGTCAATGATTTGACCCGGGCTCGCCTGAAATAGCGAATATATGCCCAAATGAGAGGACCCCCTTCTCCGCCTACTGAAGGGGAAATGGGAAGGTATGTCGCGAAGGAGGAGTAGTCAAGGTCCACTCGAGGTCAAACTCAACCGCCTCGTCAAACGATACTTCGGTTTGCTCTACTGGAGCTTTCTCTCTTCCCCGAGAAAACCTAGCTCCCCGCCAGGTTCTGCCTATTCACTGTAAGGGTTTATGTCATTCTCGTACCGAGCATGGAGCTAATGCCCATTCCGTAGTTCCTGGCTCGAAGGGATTCGCTGGACGAGCGGCCTTTCCTGTCACCGATAGGGGAGCGGTTGGGTCGGAGAACCTGTTCCTGGGCTTCGGGCGCCTAACTCACAAACCTAAGATACCCGGCGGGTGGGTGCACCACCCGTTACCGGCACCTCCTACGAACTTCTCCCTATATATGGTGGCTGGCTGGCCGCCTTTTTTGAATAATGAATAGTGGCAGCAGCGGGGACGAGGTAGGTGTGGGACTATCAAGGTCCCTTTCCCGAGTAATCCGGTTATACCTTTCCCGAACGTAGAAAGGGGAAGGAGGCCCGGACTATTAACCACTCTATTATCTATTGAATGGGTATAGCAGAGCAAGCTGGAGAGGGCGAAGTCTTGGGGACACGAGCGAACGTAGCTAAGGGCAAGCTGGGGAGAGCGAAGTGGGAGGAAATCTTGAGTCCTTTTCTCAATAATGAATTGCCAAGCAGGGGGACTTGATTCGGGGGAACTGAACTGATCGAGTCCACTGGTAGCCGACCAATCCAGAAATCGACGGGAGAGAGGAGGTCGGATAGTCGGATCCTAGAACGGAACGGTCAGCTGAGAAGAAGTAGACGGTTCGCAAAGGAAGCGGGTCGGAGAAAGATGAACCACTATGCAGGCCCGGTAAGCTCATTGATTTCCGGATAATTCAATATATGATGATGCGACCAACGAAGAACTCATCCCAGTTCAAGCATAGAAGGCCGGGCTGGGCCAACCTCTATTCTTAGTGAATCTCGAATACCAGCTCCAACCTATCAAATCGGGATCATCCGAGCTTTTCTCCCCTTTTTCTTAATCGAATTAATAAGGTGCGGGTTCATCCACCTGTGAACCAACCAGATAGCCTTTCCCAGTGCTCGCCGGGGCTTCTTCATTATTCAAATATAGGGTGGGGGCGAGTGGGATTGGACGAAACATGGATGCTTCGCGTTCGGTTCATAGCCTTCCGTTTCCCTTCCCCCGCTCTACTCATGTGGGTTTTTGGGTAGTAACTGCTAGGTCCATTCATCAGTAATCTTAATCGAATGAGACAATATCATCGAATATCGAGATGTAATATCAACCTCCTCTTCGGTCCGCGGTATGAGGAAACCGCAGGTTGGGGAATTGCTGCAATTCCCCGCCTACATATTCTCCCTAATAGAAAACTGGTCTTTTCCAGTAGTTATTTCACCAAAGATGTGTCAAGTGTCATCGGGACACTACTTAAGAGGATTCTGATGACACCGCTCGATCGAGACGACTATCCACCGCACGCCCGGCACCAGATACGAGTCCTTCTATTTCCTCATTGGGGCGGATCGACATTGATTTCTTTCTTTCTTCGGCCCAGGCTTATTTCTCCACCCGTGGCTACCATTATTGTATATTAGCTTATATCGTTCAGTTGGCGAAATTACCAATTTATGAGCTGGCAGTCGACTCAACAGGCCCCCCCTATGAATTACTTATCTGGGTCCACTCGTTTCGTTAAAGCTTCATTTTGGCTCCGAAGTGACCGGTTCTGAGCTAATCCTTAGAAGAAGTATGGCATTTGATCGGTCCTGCACAATCTCAATCCCATTCTTCTTGACCCCTGCAAAAGAAAGTACCGGTTAATATGAGCAGGAGCAGGGCACGGAAGAAGACAAAGCAATGACCGCGCGAATCGTAAGCAGGAATGGCCAGGCCATGTTCTCTTCCCAGCTCGTAATCTCCATTCAATTAGACGTCTTTGACCATTTCGATGGTATCCTGCAATAACCCGGGGGGAGGCGTGTACGCACCTTCCAAACATGCTATTTCGAAATGAAAGTGTTTTCTTCGTATTCCTAGAAATTCTTCTAGGCCGAAGCTCCACGCGGAGAAGGTCTCTCCGGGAATGCATGGAGGGGAAAACGGGTCTTTAGACACTCGACCAACGGGGTCTTTAGACACTCAACCAACGGGAGAGGGGCGGCTAAAATCTTGATTCAGCAATTTTCCCTGCCAACTAGAACCAGCTGGATTCTGCCACCAACGATCTTGTGGGGAATGAGGACCTCTGAATTGTGTTATTACCCCGGCCGGATAGAACGTATATAAAGAGTTATAACCAGGAACAAGCCCGAGGGATCACCAAGGATGCTTCGATTGGGCCAAGTAACAAATGCTTGTCGCAGCAAAGGTTATACCTTTCCCGAACGTAGAGAGGGGAAGGACGGCCAGGGATTGATTTTGTTCCGGTGGTGCGGCGGACAAAGCTATTGATCCATCGCAGCAAAGCAATGAATGACGACTTGGGACGAAATGGGTGAAGTCTTTATCGTGCCGATCCAAGGTTATACCTTTCCCGAACGTAGAGAGGGGAAGGCCAAGGCTATATCTGCAGATAGCATTTGTGTGGTCGCCGGCCTCCAGTTCTTGAATTGGTACTCGGAAGGTAACCCGAACCCTGCGGGCGGGTCCGGAACTCAATAGGATGGCCAGCCCGGCCCTCCATGGCAGGGGAAATGAAATGATCGCTTCACCCTGATCGAAGATCGACCACTGACTGGAGCCCCTCAAACCTGAACTGATACTGGAACTGAAGAT